ATGTCACCAAAAACAGAGACTAAAGCAAGTGTCGGATTCAAAGCGGGTGTTAAAGATTACAGATTAACTTATTATACTCCGGAATATCAGACCAAAGATACTGATATCTTGGCAGCATTCCGAGTCACTCCTCAACCTGGAGTGCCCCCCGAAGAAGCGGGAGCAGCGGTAGCTGCCGAATCTTCCACTGGTACGTGGACCACTGTTTGGACCGATGGCCTTACCAGTCTTGATCGCTACAAGGGGCGATGCTATGATATTGAACCCGTTCCTGGAGAAGAAACTCAATTTATTGCCTATGTAGCTTACCCTTTAGACCTTTTTGAAGAAGGCTCTGTGACTAACCTGTTTACTTCTATTGTAGGTAATGTATTTGGATTCAAAGCTTTACGGGCTCTACGTCTGGAAGATTTACGAATTCCTCCTGCTTATTCAAAAACTTTTCAAGGCCCACCACATGGTATTCAAGTAGAAAGAGATAAATTAAACAAATATGGTCGTCCTTTATTGGGATGTACTATCAAACCAAAATTGGGTCTATCTGCCAAGAATTATGGTAGAGCGGTTTATGAATGTCTCCGTGGTGGACTTGATTTTACCAAGGATGATGAAAACGTGAATTCCCAGCCATTTATGCGCTGGAGAGATCGTTTCTGCTTTTGTGCAGAAGCAATTTATAAAGCTCAGGCTGAGACGGGTGAGATTAAGGGACATTACCTGAATGCGACTGCAGGTACATGTGAAGAAATGATTAAAAGAGCAGTATTCGCCAGAGAATTGGGAGTTCCTATAGTCATGCATGACTATCTGACTGGAGGTTTTACGGCAAATACTTCGTTGGCTCATTATTGCCGAGATAACGGCCTACTTCTTCACATTCACCGCGCAATGCACGCAGTTATTGACAGACAAAGAATTCATGGTATGCACTTCCGTGTACTGGCTAAAGCACTACGTATGTCTGGTGGAGATCATATTCATGCTGGTACTGTAGTAGGTAAACTTGAAGGAGAACGAGAAGTCACTTTGGGTTTTGTTGATCTATTGCGTGATGATTTTATTGAAAAAGACCGAAGTCGTGGTATTTATTTCACTCAAGATTGGGTCTCTATGCCGGGTGTTCTGCCTGTAGCTTCAGGAGGTATTCACGTTTGGCATATGCCTGCTCTGACCGAGATCTTTGGAGATGATTCCGTATTACAGTTTGGTGGAGGGACTTTGGGGCACCCTTGGGGAAATGCACCTGGTGCAGTGGCTAATCGGGTCGCTTTAGAAGCTTGTGTACAAGCTCGTAATGAAGGACGTGATCTTGCGCGTGAAGGTAATGAAGTGATCCGCGAAGCTACTAAATGGAGTCCTGAACTAGCTGCCGCTTGTGAAGTATGGAAGGAAATCAAATTTGAATTTGATACGATTGATCGCTTGTAATCGAGTGACTTTCGTCTGTTTGGTCCCTTAATCGAAGCGAGCTCGGCCCAATCTTTTCTTTTAAGATTGAGCCGAATACCGAATGGATGGGAATAGAATAATTCGGCTAGAGGAAAGGTATTTGCCTAATATCTAATATTCTAGATTACTCGATGGGGTCAGTGGATCAGTAAATCCAGGCCCGGGGGGGCAAGGGCCTGCAATCTATTCTAGCTCGCACCCAAACTGAGCTAAAGTATGATGGTTTGTATTTGTGTCTATTAAAAGTTAAGTTGTACACGTAACAATACTATATAGAAAAAAGATGAGAAAATGTGTGAAGAAAACAAAGATTCTGAGAAAATGTGTGAAGAAGACCAAGATTCTGAGAAAATGTGTGAAGAAGACCAAGATTCTGAGAAAATGTGTGAAGAAGACCAAGATTCTGAGAAAATGTGTGAAGAAGACCAAGATTCTGAACATATCGACGAAACAAAACCCGTAGAAAACAGATTGAATTCGGAACGTTTCAAACATTTGTGGGTTTTGTGCGAGAATTGTGAGGCCGTTATATATAAAAAATTTTTTTTAGAACAAAAAGGTGTTTGTGAGGAATGCGGGGCAACGCTACAGATCACTAGTTCAGAGCGAATTGAATTATTAATTGATAATGAAACTTGGTGTCCTATGGACATGAATTTCTCTAGTACAAATGTTTTAGAAACACAGCATACGACGTTTGACATCAAAGCGGTTCAAAGGCTCTCAACTATGTTGTACATAATAATTGAGAACAAATATTTTGATTTTGAATTTTTTCACAAAGACAAAAATGGGTTAAAAACATTAGTAGGATACAATATTACTCTTGTTAATATCGTTAAGGTTGTATTAGAAAAGAAATTCATAAAATATCTGAGTTTAGACAAAAAGGAAACTATTCAGATATTACAAAATATTATTGATATAGGTTTGAAAACAGTTCAATTTGTCCTTTTTGAAATACATAAAAAAATCACACATGAATTAGCGCGACTTGCGCTTTTCTCTCAGTTTTCATATATTTTAACTGATTATGTTGCAGAGACTATATATCCCCCTAGATGGTTCGTTCCCCTTATATGGTTCATTTTTTTAAAGGTATTTTTTTTTAAAGGTAGATTTGTAGAAGATGTAGAAGATACATCATTTTTTGATGAACTTTTCTATTCATTGTCTCATGAAATTCTATCTTTTTTTCAATGGAATGAGTACCATTTTCTAGATGAAGATGAAATGTGTATTCTGGAAGATTTTCTAAATTATATGACCGATTTGACAGATGCAGCACTAGAAGCAATAGACCACGAGAGCGATATGATTATCGAAGAAATAGCCAGCATGGATCTGCTGGATCTTTTCAAAGGTCTTTTTCCTGATGAGGATGATATTTCTATTTCTGAAGATTTGATCGAACAGGTAAACAGCATGTATCCGCATCCTTTTTTTGATGTTTTTCCTTCTTATTCTATTCAACCTGTACAATCTTTAATGGATTTGATTGAAAAGAACATTTGCACAAATTTGACCTTCCTAATGAAATTCACTAAACAATTAGCCAATTTAAAAGAACAATTAGTATCACAAGATAAGTTCTTGAAAGTAACGGCGGTAAACTTAGTGAAAATAGAACTTGATTTTCCGGAAGAAAAAAGAAAAGCAAGGAAAATAAAAAAACTATTTCCTTTTTATCCAGGAAATAATCCAGAGACAAATTACTGTTTATGGCTGCGAAAACATACGGCGATATGTTTGATGGAAAGATATCTGGTTTTGAAAGATTTTAAATATTGGTTTAAATCTCGTTGTTGTGGTTTACTTAAAGGAGAAGAATTCTATCGGTTCGGTTCCGATATTCTAGTAAAATACGTTAAAAAACAAGATCACTATCAGTGTTATAATATCATTGATGCTATCATATATGATGAAAAAATAGACGATAATATCGTAGAAGATCGCTATAGACCCTATCTCGACGAAGATCCCTATGAGTTTGATAATAGCATTGATCATAATCATATCATAGAGGAAGCACACTCTATTGAAAAAGGTCTAATACTCTATTACAAGAAAAATGAAAAAGATTGTGACAGTAATTTACATTTACAGTTGTGGAGCCTCAATTACAAGAAAGATTCATGGTCATACATGAGTACTTTTTTTTCGAATCCTGAACCTGTGATTGAAGAGGTTAAAATATTATTTCTAGATTTACTAGAGATAATGAAAGATTTTTCTACAATAACACTAGATAGCAAAGAAAAATTTTGTAAGAAAAACGAAGAAACTTATATAGAAGATATTGAAGATACTGAGGATATTGAAGATACTGAGGATATTGAAGAAGAATATCCTTTAACTTATGCTTCTTTAACTAAAGAAGAAAAAGAGTATGTCGACGCTGGTGTAAAACTAATTAAGAGTACACTTAATCTAGGAAAGGACGAATTTATAGACATAGAAATAGAAGAACAATGTTATGACGATTATAACACTTCCTATCAAAAAGAAACAGGTTTACCCGACGCTATTCAAACAGGCATAGGTCTAATAAATGGAAAAGCTGTCGCACTCGGAGTTATGGATTTTCAGTTCATGGGAGGCAGTATGGGATCGGTAGTGGGTGAGAAAATAACCCGTTTAATACAGTATGCTACTGACCATCTCCTTCCATTAATTCTCGTATGTGCTTCTGGCGGAGCTCGTATGCAAGAAGGAAGTTTTAGCTTAATGCAAATGAATAAGATAGCTGCTGTGTTGCATACACATCAAAAGGAAAAAAGATTGCCATATATTTCAGTTCTTACATCTCCGACAACTGGTGGAGTCACTGCTAGCTTTGGTATGTTAGCTAATGTCACGATTGTCGAGCCAAATGCATACATTGCATTTGCGGGTAAAAGAGTTATTGAACAGACATTAAACCAGATAGTAGATGATGAAGATCAAGTATCTGATTCTTTATTTGATTTTGGAATGTTTGATAGTATGGTTCCACGAGCTCTTTTAAAAAATGTTCTGAGCGAAATAATTGAATTATACATGGAATTCAATTAATAAATGGTCTAGTTACGAATTTGCCACACTTATATTGACATGAAGTATAGCTATGAGCTATAACTATAGTGTAATGATGCATCATTATTACAGTGATTCTATCACACTTTTTCCTTCAAAATTCAACAAATATAATAATTGTATGAATTGTATAATAATTACGGTAGAAGGGGGTAATGAGAAATGGGTAGATTTATGGTATTCCTAGTGGTTTACTATGTCGTCAGCAAAATTTTCCGCTAAGTAAGAATTGAATTTCAGGTTCGGATGGAATAGAAGGGAGGCTAATGTTTTAGCCTTCCTTCAGGTCGAACAATATTGATTACATATCTAATAATGACCTGGAGATCATTGAAATATAACCTTTCCTCTCTGATAAAGGATATTACTTAATAAGAATAGAGATTAATAACTATTAATAACTTAATAAGAATAGAGGTAGAATTAGACTATTTGCTTAAGGACTATAAACTGCTCCAGTTAAAGTTATATCAAGATGATATAAGGTACCGAACTCATTTAAATTCAAACCACTAAGCCTTGTTATACAAAAGCTAATAACAAACATTCTTTCCTTATAGCTAGTAAGGAATCAATTAGAGGAATTGGATTCTACAATGATGGATGATTTTCTATTATAAGGTAAGGAAGAAGACGAAGAATAATTTTAGATTAGAGAAAAAAAATATGTTACCATTATCGATTTTGTTTTTTCTTTTCAATAGAAGTCGGTTACAATATCTTAAAAACATAATTTTCTATGCAACTAGAGTATCATATAGAACTATAGTTTAATTCTATTTATTTGACTATAATAAAGGTGGATACAGGCATTTTTATTTGTAAATGATAGCAAAGGAGAAATATTTATGTATGAAGTTCAATGTCTAGATTTCGTACTTACAGAGAAAAGTGTTAATCTATTTGAGAAAAATCAATATATTTTAAATGTCGATTCGGGATCAAATAAAACAAAGATCAAAAATTGGATTGAACTTTTTTTCAATGTTAAAGTAATAGGAGTCAATAGTTATCGACCTCCGCAAAAGAAAGAAAAAAGAGGAAATAGAAAACAAATAATGAAACATAGAATGCATTATAAACGTATTATTATTACACTAAAACCAGGTGATTCTATTCCACTTTTTCCTTCAAAATGAAACTTATTGGAATTGTCAAACATGAACACCCGTTCGTACAGGACTTTGATTCCGGGCACACGTGATAAATCTCTATCAAGTTTTGATGAAAAAGTCCAATCGCATCCACAAAAGAAATTGACTTCTGGCCGGCATCGTTGTGGGAAAGGTCGTAATAACAGTGGAATTATTACCATACGTCATAGAGGAGGAGGTCACAAGCGTCTGTATCGTCAAATTGATTTTCGACGGAGTGAAAAAAACATACTGGGAAAAATTGTAACAATAGAGAGTGACCCTAATAGAAGTGCATATATCTGTCTTGTGCACTATAGAAACGGTAAAAAGACATATATTTTGCATCCGAGAGGGATTATGATTGGAGATACTATTATTTCCGGTGCAAGAGCCCCCATATCAATGGGAAATGCCCTATCTTTGAGTGCGGTTTGAATTATTAATTGTACGTAATCGGAAATAACCGATTGGGTTTACAGCAAAACCTTAAAATCTATCACTGATCCAACTAAAATACTTTCATGGGATCAATCCCAAAGGGAAACTGAGGATAAAGAACAGCGGGTGATTGAGTTCAATAGTTTCTGAATTAATTATTGATTCCAGAGATATGATAATATGGAGAAGACTTAATTGTCTGAAGCAGAAACAACTAAGGTAAAGGAACCCTTGTTCTGAAGAGAAAAACAAGTAACTCACATTTGATTTGATGGTCAAAGGCAGATTCGAAGCTGAACAGTGACAAATAGTTTTTTTATCAAAAAATAAATTGATATTTCAAATGCCTCCTACGTTATCCGGAAGATGCGAAAGCATTAACGTAATTTAATAAAGTCATTCATTCTGAATGCTACATGAAAAAATAACATAAGCCAGATGATGGAATAAAGAAACCTAGGATGTACAGAATAAGGACATAAGGAATGGTTAAAGTATGCCCTTCATCTTAAGTCTCTATATAAAATAGATTAATAATAATCATATTCTATTCACATCCAGAAAGCTGTATGCCCTGAGAGAGGCTTGTACAGTTTGGGAAGGGATTTTTACAACTTAAAGATCTACTTCAACCAATATACCTTTAGGCACGACTATACATAATGTCGAAGTACAAGTCGGAAAAGGCGGACAATTAGCTAGAGCAGCGGGTGCTGTGGCAGAATTGATCGCAAAAGAAGGCCGATTGACCACATTAAGATTACCATCTGGAGAGGTTCGTTTAATATCTGAGAACTGCTCAGCAACAATTGGACAAGTAGGCAACGTTAAATGGAAAAATCGAACTTTAAGTAAAGCTGGGTCAAAACGTTGGCTGGGTAAACGTCCTGAAGTAAGAGGAATAGTTATGAATGCTGTAGATCATCCTCATGGGGGTGGTGAAGGAAGAGCTCCAATTGGCAGAAAAAAACCCCTGACCCCTTGGGGCTATAGCGCACTTGGAAGAAAAAGTCGGAAGAGAAATAAATATAGCGATGTTTCAATTCTTCGTCGACGTAAATAGGAATAGTTGTAAATCCATTTTTATTTTCTATCAATAAAAAGAAAGGTAATTAATTAACCATGGCACGTTCACTAAGAAAAAATACTTTTGTATCTAATGATTTGTTAACTAAAATCGATAATCTAAACATGATTAAAGAGAAGAAGATAATAGTAACCTGGTCCCGTAGATCTGCCATTGTACCCGCAATGATTGGTCATACCATTGCTGTTCATAATGGAAAGGTACACTTACCCATTTTTATAACAAATGGTATGATAAACCACAAATTAGGAGAATTTGCACCTACTTCCATCTTCCAGGGACATGCGAAAAAGGATAAAAAATCGAAAAACGAAAAAAAAAAAAAATAAGAGAAAAGCAACAAAAAGAAAAAAAAACACACACACACAAAAAAGAGAGAGAAACGATAAATAAAAAAGTATCGTTGTAAATAGTATACATTAATTCATTATGGAGGATGAAGATGAAATTGATATTTCAAAATAGGGATTTAGATTTAAATTCAACTATAAAAATACGAGCTGTAGCTAAGCATGTACGTATGTCTTCTAATAAAGCACGTAGAGTAGCCCATTTACTTCGTAATTCTACCTATATACAAGCACTTGCAATACTGACTTTCATGGATTATAGAGCATGTGAGCCTATATTCAAAGTACTTGTTTCTGCAGCCGAAAATGCATGTTCATTTATGGGTATACATAAGTGCTATTTAGCTGTCCTTGCGGCTGAAGTGAATGAAGGTCCTACTTTGAAAAGATTTCGACCTAGAGCTCGGGGTCGTGGTTATCCAATACAGAAATCCACTTGTCATATAAGTATTACATTATTTTACGATACATCATTGGATTTCTGTAATTCAACTCACGATTACATAACAGTACGATGAAACATTAAATAGAAACAAAATATTCAAATAGATGGAAGCATAATCGATTTATGCCGCAAATAAATATACTACTACTTAAAGTACTAAAAAATATGTATGGGAAACAAAATAAATCCACTTGGTTTTAGACTTGGTTTTACTCAAAACCATTATTCCCTTTGGTTTGAAGAAGGGGATTATTCCGAAGATCTACGAGAAGATGAGAGAATATATAATTGCATTGAAAATTATGTAAAATATATCAAAAGTTCTATCAATTCTAGTTATGGAGGAATTACACGTATAGAGATTCTGAAACAGACCGAATTGATTTCGGTAAATATATATATTGCATTTGTCGATTTGTTTATCGAAAAAAAAGCGCCAAGAAAAAAAGAAAAAATGAAGGAATTAAGAAAGGAAGTACAAAAAATGCTTGTACAAAGTATGCTTAATTCTGTAAACAGAGAACTTGTCATTTCTATAGAAAAAGTGGATACACCTTATAGAGAACCCAAAATTCTTGCGGAATATATTGCTCTACAACTAAAGGAGAGAGTTGAAATAAGAAAAATAATGAAAAAAGCTATTCAACTAGCTGAAAAGGCAAATGTAGAAGGTGTTAAAATAAAAATGAAAGGGCGTCTTAACGGAATTGAGAGAGCCCGGAAAGAATCGGCTATGAAAGGTAGAGTGCCTTTACAGACCCTTCGAGCTAAAATTGATTATTGTTATTATGCGGTTCAAACCGTCTATGGAGTATTAGGGATAAAAATTTGGATCTTTGTTTAAGATGAGCAATATCTTTCTATAATCTAACCAATCATAAATCTTAAATTCTATAAGATCAAATAAAAATTATTAAACATCTTGGAGCAGTGCTATGCTTAGTGTGCGACTCGTTGAGATCAAGCTTTTCCTTCTTTTCTAAAATGAATGGAACTCGAAATAAAAACAAATTGGTCTCTAGTACATTTGACTAAGATCCAATAAGCTAGTTATTTTAATATAGATAGTTCTATCAAAGAAACGAAAGACCTTTTCGACACGAAGAGACAAACCTATATCTCTCGTAAAAAGAAAAAGAGTCTTTCGTAATGCAAGAAAAGAAAAAGGGAAGGAGAAAAAGAGAAAATGAAATCTTCTTCCTTACAGTATTGTATGGTTCATAAAGCACCCTTAAAGAGCAGTGTGATAAAGCATAAGAATTATCCTGATTATTTCTATTCAGTTTATTAAAAAGAGCTTCGGATCAATGGAAACTAAGAAAATTGATTCTTATTAATAAATATCAAATAAGAACTCCATTGCAGAGGGTATACCTAAGCAGCCATTTAAAAGCTATGGGAACGATGGAACCTGTGACTGCATAAGATCATATAGAAATCTTAATCATTCATTGGATAGGATGGCGAAATAAACCAATAAAGAATCAATTTCATTGGAGTCCAAAAGTAAACCCCAAATAACTTAGAGTTAATATTCGCCTGTAAGATACTTATTGGACATATAGAGGTATTTGTATCCTCATATTATATGAATAACTAATATGTGTAATGAGTCAATACTGATTAACTAATATGTGTAATGAGTCAATACTGATTGATTCCTAGGACCTCACTATTTATGATCCCATAGATTCTTCACAAGGAGCCGGATGAGAAGAAACTTTCATATCCGGTTCTGAAATAGAGATGGAATTCAAATAGTATTATACAACCATCGACTAGAACCCAAAAAGAACGAAATTTCGTCACCAACATAGGGGAAGAATCAAGGGAATATCTTCTCGGGGTAATCGCATTTGTTTTGGTAGATTTGCTCTTCAGGCATTGGAACCTGTTTGGATCACATCTGGGCAGATAGAAGCAGGACGACGAGCAATTACTCGTTATGCCCGTCGCGGCGTAAAAATATGGATACGTATATTTCCGGACAAACCTATTAGAACGAGACCTGCAGAAATACGTATGGGTTCGGGGAAAGCCAAGGGATCTCCGGAATATTGGGTATCCGTCGTCAAACCAGGTCGAATACTTTATGAAATAAGTGGAGTATCAGAGACTATAGCGAGAGCAGCTTTTCAAATCGTTGCATATAAAATGCCTATACATACTAAATTTATTACTAGTTCGCGTAAATAATGCCGAACCAAAGAGATATTTCTGGCAGAAAAAGATCATTTATTTGATCATAAATACCTTTTTTTCTGCCGAGGTAACAATTGGAGGAAAAATGATTCAGTCCCAAACTTACTTGAATGTAGCAGACAACAGTGGAGCCCGAAAATTAATGTGCATTCGAGTACTAGGAGCAGGTAATCGTAACACCGCTAATATTGGCGATATTATCATCGCTGTAATTAAAGAAGCAGCACCTAATATGCCTCTGCAAGAATCAGAAATAGTTAGAGCCGTAGTTATACGTACGTGTAAAGAACTTAAACGTAGCGATGGAATGATAATACGATCTGATGACAATGCAGCAGTTGTCATTGATCAGAAAGGAAATCCAAGAGGAACTCGAGTTTTTGGTTCAGTTACTGAGGAATTGAGAGAATTGAATTTCACCAAAATAATCTCATTGGCTCCTGAAGTACTATAAATACTGATCAATTATGTAAAAGTAATGTCAGGCATATTCCTAAAAAAAGATAAACATGCCGTTATATTTAGTAAATTATTAAGAATTAGTTCGTCATGGGTAACGATACTATTGCTAATCTAATGACTTATATTAGAAATGCTGACATGGTAAAAAAAAAAACAGTTCGAGTGGCGGCTACTATTATTACCGAGAAAATCACAAGGATTCTTCTACGAGAAGGCTTTATAGAGGATGTTAGGAAACATAGAGAAGGTCAAAAATATTTTTTTGTTTTAACTTCAAAATCTAGGGGAAGGACGCAAAAGAGATATATAACCGCTTCAAAGCGTATTAGCAAACCTGGTCTGAGAATCTATTCTAATTATCGAGAAATCCCTAAAGTTTTAGGTGGAATGGGGATTGCAATCCTCTCTACTTCGCAAGGAATAATGACTGATCGAGAAGCTCGACAAAAAAAAATAGGAGGAGAATTATTATGTATTTTTTGGTAACTTGCCTCCAAAACAAAAAGTAAATGCCTAAATTGCATTTTTGCCTACAATATTACAATGCTATAAGAAAAGTCATTTACTATTATCAAAAGAAAAATTGAGTGTTCATTGTCAGAAATTTAGCTGACAAAAAAAAGAATTCAATTCTATTCAATGAATATTATTAAGTTAGTAATAGCTGATAAAAAAAGAAGATATTAACGAAAAAAAAAAGAAAAAAATGAAACGTCTTTTATTTCAATTGAATTAAATGATTCTTCTCTTTTAGAAATCTAATGTCATAGTGAGGTCATAACAAAGTTAATAATATTAGAGGTGAAAAACTAGCAAACAATGAGTACCAAAAAGAATTTTGTCATTATGGATGGCGTAGTTACCATAGCATATCCTAATGCTATGTTTTTAGTCCATTTAGATAATGATATAGATGTTTTAACGGTTATATCGGGTAAAATGAGATGTCGAACAATACGAGTAATACCAGGAGATAGAGTAAGAGTTGAATTACCTGTTTATGATTTAAGCAAAGGACGTATAATATATAGATATCCCGTCAAACGAAAGGATGATGCTACCGATGAGGCCCATTAACAAAAGATTTTAGTATTCAAAAAAGGACCACAAATATGAAAATACGTGCTTCTGTTCGCAAACTTTGCGAAAAGTGCCGCCTAATTCGTAGACGGAAACGCCTTGTTGTAATTTGTTACAATCCGAGGCATAAACAAAAACAGGGATAATTCCCATTATAAGGAATTATAAAAGAAATCAATAAATTTCGGCGTCATATTCATATTATTAGATGTATAATCTATTTTAGAATCATTTTTTTTTTTTACTTCAAAATATCAAAATTTATCAGAAATTATAACAAGAAAAGATTTGTGTCAAAAAATACGAAAAAATTTGTGTCAAAAAATACAAGAAAATATGTGCCACGTAGAGCTACAAGAAGATTTTTGCCACGTAAAACTAAACATCGAATACTGAAAGGAGTTATTTGTATTCGAACAAGTTTTCGCAATACCATTGTTACTGTTACAGATACACAAGGGCAAACGGTTTCTTGGTCTTCTGCCGGTTCTTGCGGATTCAAGGGTACAAAAAGACGTTCACCATTTGCTGCTCAGATTGCAACAGAAAATGTTGTTCATACCTTAGTAAATCAAGGTCTTCTGAAAGAAGCAGAAGTTATGCTACGTGGCAACGGTCCGGGGAAAGAACCAGCACTGCGATCTATTTATCAAAGTGGTATAAGAATAAAGAATATTTATGAGGTAACTTCTGTGCCACATAACGGATGTAGACCTCCCAAAAGGAGACGTGTGTAAAAATTGAATAAATTGAAAGAGAAAGAAATGATTAAACCATTTATTAAAATAATATTATGAATCAGAATGAAATATCAGTCTCAATAAAGATACCAGAATTGAAGTGCGTCGAATCCAGAACAGAGAGTAAGCGTCTTCATTATGGTCGTTTCACTTTATCTCCGCTTCGCAAAGGTCAAGCTAATACAATAGGCAGTGCAATAAGAAGAGTTCTACTCGGAGAAGTAGAAGGAACATGTATCACACGTGCTAAATTTAACAATATATCAAACGAATATTCCGCGATAATAGGTATTGAGGAATCAATACATGAAATTTTGATGAATCTAAAAGAAATTGTACTTCGAAGTGATGCGTACGGAATTCGAGAAGGATCTATCCATGTTGTCGGACCAAAAAAAGTAACCGCTGAAGATATCATACTACCACCTTCTGTGAGAAAAATTGATACTACACAACATATAGCTAACATAAACAAATCAATTACCTTAGATATGTCATTACAAATTGAAAAAGGCCGCGGATATATTATTCAAAATTCAAATAATTCCAATTATAAGGATGAATTTTTTCCTATAGATGCTGTCTTTGTCCCTGTTCAAAATGTAAATTACAGTATTCACTCCTATTGGAACGAAAATGAGACACAAGAAATTCTATTTCTTGAAATATGGACGAATGGAGGATTAGCTCCTAAAGAAGCACTTGATGAAGCTTCTCGTAATTTAATTGACTTTTTCCTTCCCTTTCTAAATGCAAAGGAAGAGAACAGCGATGGAACAAACAGTCTAAGCGACAATATATCGACTAATACGAAGAGAATAGTTTTCAATCAAATGTATATTGACCAATTAAACTTCTCTACTAGGATATATAATTGTCTCAAAAAGGCAAATATAAATACAGTATCAGACCTTTTGAATTACAGTGGAAAAGATTTAATGAAAATAAAACATCTTGGGGAACAATCTGTCAAAGAAATATTGGAATTGATACGAAATATTGGAATTGATTCACCGGGGAATCCGGTTTAGACTTATAATTATAATAGTTCTATTTTTTCTCCCCATTCATGACCCCTTTTTCTAAGTTCTTCCAGAAAGTAAATATGAAAATTATTTTTGACCATTTTGTAATGATAATAATATTAATAGTAGTAATAAAAAGCATTTTTAAAAAGCATATATCTAGGGAGAGACCATTTATCTTAAAGCAACTACTCCCTAGATATATAAACAAAAGATTTCCCTCCTCCCCTATATTAAGATATTCTAATTTCTATCAAATTGGAAAAGACCTAGAGTTAAAGATTCATCGATAGGTAACGTTGCTCCAATACCTAACCAAAGAGCTACTGCGGTACCGATTAAGAATACTGTTGTAGCTACTGGACGACGAAATGGATTTTGGAATTGATTCACATTCTCCAAGAAAGGAATTGTCAATAGTCCTGCAGGTACTGAAGCCATTAAAAGGACACCTAATAATTTATTAGGTACTGTACGAAGTATTTGAAATACGGGGAAAAAATACCATTCGGGTAATATTTCCAAAGGAGTTGCAAATGGATTTGCCGGTTCACCAATCATTGATGGTTCTAGAACTGCTAAACCTATGGTACATGCAATAGTACCAAAAATAACTACTGGAAAAATATATAAGAGATCATTGGGCCAAGCGGGCTCGCCATAATAATTATGGCCCATGCCTTTAGCTAATTTAGCCCTTAATACAGGATCATTCAAGTCAGGTTTCTTTGTTATTGGGATAAGTAGATTTTTATCAATGAATCTATCCCCCGAAAGAACCGGACATGCCAATTTTGATCATCCGGCTCGAGCAATAGTTGAAATAAAAGAAATAAAAATGATGAAGACGTATCGTTAGAATCAGTATAACTAAGAAGATCTATGGAAAATTCATAATTTTCTTTTTTCGTATGCTCAGTATCCAAGTAAGCTCACAAATTTGATCATGATCAATATGCCTTTTGGATCATCTTATTCCTTGTAATCTGTGTTTATCTAGCACAATGTATTTTGCATACAAGATATTGACTTGTTACTGATCTGGCCTTTTTCCTTCTTTAGATCCTTTCCTTTACTCCGATAATTTACCGTATTCAAACGCAAGGGAAATGCATGCATTTTCATACTATGAAAAGGAAAGGATAAATTTAAGTAATAAATTTTAGTTCTGAAATGTTATTACTATTACCTGGATCTCACGGAGCCTATTTCGGATTCGATCATAGAAATAATTCTCTTATAACACAACAAAGTGTTTGCCTTTTGCCCAGGTTCTAAACCTCTTATTTTTGCGAAGAAAATTGGGACAGAGACACATTTCGATCTGAATCTTTATATGGCAGATCCTATAAATTGATCTGCGCGGCCTAACTAATAGTTCAAGTCACACACTCCCATAATCCATTTTCTCCATTTGAGATCAGTATCTACTTCAATTCTTTGTATTAAATATACTTAATAATTGAAAGGAGAAATCCGAGAAACATGTTTTTCGCGGCAATGATCTATTAGAAAAAGAATAGGTTTTCAATACTGATTCAAAATGTAGATTTCCTTTTTATAAAGGACCTGAAATACCTTGTTTGCGGATCATTAGAAAATGCATTAACATGAATACAGCAGTAAGAAGGGGTAATATGAAAGTGTGTAAACTATAAAAACGGGTTAAGGTCGATTGGCCCACACTAGCACTTCCGCGTAATAACTCTACCAAAGGAGTTCCTATTAACGGAATGGCCTCAGGCACACCGGTCACAATTTTGACTGCCCAATAACCAATTTGATCCCAGGGCAAAGAATAACCGGTTACACCGAAAGATACGGTTAATACGGCTAGAATTACACCCGTAACCCAAGTTAATTCGCGAGGTTTTTTGAATCCACCTGTTAAATAAACGCGAAATACATGTAAAATCATCATTAAAACCATCATACTTGCCGACCATCGATGGACCGATCGGATTAGCCAGCCGAAGTTCACTTCAGTCATTATGTATTGAATAGAGGCAAAAGCTTCTAGAACGGTGGGGCGATAGTAAAAAGTCATAGCAAAACCGGTAGCTACTTGTACCAAAAAAGAAGTCAGTGTGATTCCCCCTAAACAATAAAATATATTCACATGAGGAGGAACATATTTACTAGTGATATCATCCGCAATCGCCTGAATCTCAAGACGCTCTTCGAACCAATCGTATACTTTATTGAGATAGGTAAACTTAAGTCCCCCTCTGAAAACCGTATATGAAAATTTCTTTTCATACGGCTTAAACAAGAACACTCAAATAAAATACTTTTTTGAACAAAGTACATGGTTTGTAAAAAAAAAAAGAAAAAATATTTGATAGATATTTCATTTCTTTGTATGAAGGAAGAGGATTCAGAATAATCCATGATTTCCTTCAATAACAAGGAAAAAAAATTTTCATAGTGATTAATGCCCAAATTTCAAGTTGGCTCATTCTTATGCGAAATAAACCGCTATAGGCCTTTTGAACGATCTTTTATCCTATTCGTGATATAATATAAATCACTTAGAGAACAACTAGTATAGACGATCCATAGGAATTATCTTGTCGAGATCTCAACTGAATAGATGAATAAATCTAAACCCCAGATTTTCATTTCACCCCGATGATTTTTCAAATTACTCAAAAGTTTTTATGGGTTATAACCTTTGCATTTCATTGTTACTTACTAAACTAACTAATCAAAATGGAATACTATCTCATTCTTTGGATAGATCTTTCAAATTATTGAGAAGCTTGGTCACGAGGTCTTAAAAACAGGCATAAACCATAGTTCAGATTTTATTGAATTATATACCTCGTGCTCTGGATATTCATTATTACAGCAATATCTAACGAGGTAGGAGAACCGTCTTTATTTTATAAAGACAACAGACCCGTTTTCTGTACTAGAATAGAGATCAATTTATAACAAGTCGCACACCCATAATTCCAAAAATCCTTCAATTAAAAGAAATTACACGATCAAACTACCAGAACGTGATAACCTAAAAATAGAAGCTATTTAACATTCTTCTTTTCTTTAGTTCTTTTTTTTTTGAACTCGGGATCCGGGTAGATTTTCTAGTTTTTCTAGACCCAACTAACTGGAATTCCGTCTAATAAAATGGAAGAATTATAAATCTCCAAGATAATAGATAAGAATATTGCGAATAGAGCCATTGCAATGCCCATAAAAGGAGTAGTTCCCCATCCGGGAGCAACTTTACCAGATTCTGTATTAAGTGGTTTTAAATAATTTCCTACAGTAGTTTGTAATGGTCCGGTTCTGGAAGTATCATCAATGGTCTGTGTAGCCATAAAAAAAGAGTATTGGTTGAGATTTAATTAACTTTGTATACTATTATGTACATATATATACATAGGATTATCTACCAATGGAAACTGCAACCTTAGTCGCTATCTCCATATCTTGTTTACTTGTTAGCTTTACCGGTTATGCCCTATACACCGCCTTTGGACAACCTTCTGAACAACTTCGAGATCCTTTTGAAGAGCACGAGGACTAGTTGAAAAAGAATAAAAAAGACCTTCCCGATCGGGAAGATCTTTTTTATTCTTTTTAGAAGTAAAAATAAGAAAAAGGATTAGAAAAATAGGAAATTATTTTCCCCCTTTATCGGGAACTTTGGGGGGTTCCCGGAAGAAAATAGCAAAAAAAATGATCCCTAAGGTCGATACCAAAAGGAATGTATAAACCAATGCTTCCATAAATTCGATCGTAGTTTATAATTAATAGAGATAGCTTTCGTACTAATTACAACATTTTGAAAAAGGTGAAATAAAAAGATTTTCCTGAGATGCAAATTCTCAATATTGCATTAACAAGCGGAGCAATACCATATTATACCACTTGTCTTTTAGTAGTTGGATCTCCCAATTTTTGGAATGCCCCAAATTCTACTTGAGCATCCAAATCCGGATCAATACCGGCAAAAACATCTCTGAATAGAGTTCTAGCACCATGCCAAATATGTCCAAAAAAGAAAAGAAGGGCAAATGTAGCATGCCCAAAAGTAAACCAACCCCTTGGACTACTCCGAAAAACACCATCCGATTTCAAAGTAGCACGATCTAATTCAAAAATTTCACCTAATTGTGCACGTCTAGCATATTTTTTGACTATAGCAGGATCACCAAAACTAACTCCATCAAGTTCACCACCATAGAATTCAACAGTTACACCTACTTGTTCAACACTATACTTGGATTCTGCTCTCCTAAAAGGGACATCGGCTTTCACAATTCCTTCTTCATCTACTAGAACGACTGGAAATGTTTCGAAAAAGGTAGGCATACGACGTACAAAAAGCTCATGTCCCTTTTTATCTTTGAAAATAGGGTGTCCTAACCAACCAACAGCAATTCCATCTCCATTGTCCATTGCACCCGCCCTGAATAGCCCCCCTTTAGCTGGATTATTCCCAATGTAATCATAAAAAGCAAGTTTTTCAGGAATTTTTGACCAAGCTTCCGATAGACTTAGATTTTCAGCCAGACCGGCACGAACCCGTCGATCTATTTCTTGTTGGAAGTATCCCTGATCCCACTGGTAACGAGTAGGACCAAATAATTCGATCGGAGTGGTTGCGGAACCATACCACATTGTTCCGGCCACAATGAAAGCTGCAAAAAACACAGCAGCAATACTACTGGAGAGGACAGTTTCAATATTCCCCATACGTAGTCCTTTGTATAAACGTTGGGGAGGGCGAACACTGAGATGGAATAGACCTGCTAATATACCCAATATACCTGCTGCAATATGATGAGAAGCTATTCCTCCCGGAACAAAAGGATCAAAACCTTCAGCTCCCCATGCCGGATTTACAGGTTGTATTTTCCCAGTTAGTCCATAAGGATCAGACACCCATATTCCAGGGCCATACAAACCCGTTACATGAAATGCTCCGAATCCGAAACAAGCTGCTCCTGAGAGGAATAAATGAATTCCAAAAATCTTAGGCAAATCTAAAGAAGGTTTTCCTGTACGGGAATCACAAAATACGTCTAGATCCCAATATACCCAATGCCAGATAGCTGCTAAAAAGCACAAGCCAGAAAACACAATATGTGCCCCGGCCACACCTTCATAACTCCAAATACCTGGATTAGATATAGTTTCTCCAGTTATACTCCATCCACCCCATGAATCCTTTATTCCCAAACGAGTCATAAAAGGTATAACGAACATACCTTGTCTCCACATTGGATCAAGAATAGGATCGGATGGATCGAAAACTGCTAATTCGTAAAGAGCCATAGAACCGGCCCATCCAGAAACTAGAGCTGTATGCATTATATGCACAGCGATTAACCGGCCAGGATCATTCAACACGACGGTATGGACACGATACCAAGGCAAACCCATGAAAATACCCCTTTATAAAAAAAAAAATACATACTATGTAACTTTCTCGCATTAGAGACAGATTATGCTATGAAATTAGACCTTTGTCTCAAAGGTGAACATCTATCTATTTAATAAAAATAAAAGAGTTTTAAAAGATAGAATTGAGAAGCGGATCTATTTTATCATTTATAGCTACCAATATACAATGTGGTAATTGGTCCCATTTGTTTTATATCTTACAAAGTAAAGTTAATAAATTACTTTCAAAAAGTAGGTATTTTACGAAGAAAGACACGTCCGCTTATTTGGTCCTATTACTCATTTGATCTTATAATTCTTTGTAATAGATAAAAAAAAATAAAATACTTAATATACTTTTGATATGATAATCCACAACTTCCCCTCTCTCTTAGTACCTTTGGTGGGCTTGTTTTTTCCAGCAGTTACAATGCTTTTTCTTTACTTTTATATTCAAAATGACGAAATTTTATGAATGAATATGATCAATCAAGACAGATATGTGATATTTGAAATCTTTTTTATTATTAATAGATCTATTCATATATGATAAATAACAAAAATATGGAATGTATATGGTATCATATGTATGAGACATATTAGATCCGTGCGTGAATTTCTTACTTCTACTTCAAAATATGCTTATATAATACATTTGAATAGAGAGATTTATTATTTATTGTGAAATGCTTATATGTATATGGCTAGTTTATGAATATAGCCAATTTATGAGAGTGACTTCTGGATGGGAGTCTTGTTCAATCCCTCAAATGAAAATAGGACGTAATTTGTCATGAATCGTCGATCCAAATGGCTCTGGATAGAGCCCATAAAAGGCTCTAGAAAAATAAGCAATTTTTTTTTTGCTTGTCTCCTGCTTTTGGGTTCACTAGGATTTTTTGTGGTCGGAATTTCAAGTTACCTTGGTAGGAACTTGATACCCTTATTGTCATCTCAGCAAATACTTTTTGTTCCACAAGGAATTGTGATGTGTTTTTATGGGATTGCAGGTCTGTTCATTAGCTCTTATTTGTGGTGCACTATTTTATGCAATGTGGGTAGTGGTTATAATAAGTTTGATGAAAAAGAAGGAGTTGTATGCCTTTTTCGCTGGGGATTTCCCGGAAGAAATCGTCGTATTTTCCTCCGATTTCTTATGAAGGATATTCAGGCGATCAAAATGGAAGTTCAAGAAGGTATATTTCCTCGTCGTGTTATTTATATGGAAATAAAGGGCCAACAAGACATCCCCTTAACTCGTACTGAAGAAAATTTGACCTTGCGCGAAATGGAACAAAAAGCTGCCGAATTAGCCCGTTTTTTGCGCGTATCCATTGAAGGATTTTGAAATAAGGAGGAAAGACCATATTTATGTTCCACCAACACAAACTGTTACTTATGGAGCCATACTATTTTTTGGCAGTTAGCAAAAACTCCACTCCATATTATTCTTTATCTATTAGAAAGGGACAAAAGGTTTTAATAAACACGGATATAACATCTCAAAAGAATACAATGAAGTAAATGACTATAGTTTTTACACCTTTTTTTACATATGCGCTCGAATAAATCAATTTCCTATATGTATCAAACAAAATTGGTATTATTAGACTTAAACTTTCATTTCTTTTATTTGCCAATTGAAGCGATTCTTCGGGTCAAGAGTTCAAAATGAAATTAGTCCAGATCCAAATGATTTTCAAGGATTTAGTTATCCTTTCTTTTTTACTCTACTTCTCACTCGGAACAAACCATCCCTCATCCGACCGAAAGATCTCTCGAGGTCGAATAATTTAATTATAATTATGCAAAAATTCTATGGATCTCATACCTCGTTCTATAATTCGTACTTTGTTCAGATTTTGGGCAGAGCTAACGAGCCAATCGAGTTCGTTAACGATTCACGAATTGGAAGTTGCCAAATATAAAGCATTAGCTTCTTTACAATATCTTACATGTTTAATAGTATTGCCTTGGGGAATTTCAATTTCATTACAGAACGGTTTAGAACCTTGGGTTACAAATTGGTGGAATACTGGTCAATCAAAAAAAATTTTTGATTATTTACAAGAAGAAGACACTATAAAAAAGTTTGAAAAAATAGAGGAACTCTTCCTGTTAGAAATAATGATGGAAGATTCTTCGGAAACGCATTCGCAAGATATTCGTGTAGAAATGCAGAAAAAAATGATCCAATTAGTGAAAATATATAATCAAGATTGTATCCAAATCATCTCACATCTAATAGCAAATCTAATAGGTTTGGTTTTTTTAAGTGTTTGTCTCATTCTGGGTAAGAAGAAACTTGGCATTCTCAATTCTTGGATCCAAGAAGTCTTCTACAGCCTAAGCGATACAATGAAAGCCTTTTCTATTCTTTTAGCGACCGATCTATGTATTGGGTTTCACTCGCCCCATGGTTGGGAATTGATAATCAATTGGATCTTCGAAAATTATGGATTTGCCCATAACGAACGAATAATATCTGGTCTTGTTTCAACTTTTCCAGTCATCTTAGACACAATTTTCAAATATTGGGTTTTCCGTCGTTTGAATAGTACATCTCCTTCACTTGTAGTAATTTATCACTCGATGAATGAATAACAAATGGTTTCTCACCCGGGCAATACTTCTTATTTTTTAGCTTTAGGTTTAATATAGTAGCAGAATTGCAAGCAGGTAACTATCATAGTTACCTACTACCATTTATTATGAAATAAAAGAATTGTAACAAAAAATTGAACCATGCAAAATAGAAAAACTTATGATGACTGGATAAAAAAGTTGATAGCTCAATCAATTTCCGCCTTAATATTGATAGATATAATGACTCGTACATCTATTGCAAATGCATATCCCATTTTTGCACAGCAAAGTTACGAAAATCCTCGAGAAGCAACTGGGCGTATTGTATGTGCCAATTGTCATTTGGCTAAAAAACCTGTGGAGATTGAAGTTCCACAGTCCGTGCTTCCTGATACCGTTTTTGAAGCAGTTGTAAAAATACCTTATGATAAGCAAATAAAACAAGTTCTTGCTAATGGCAAGAAAGGAACTTTAAATGTAGGAGCTGTTCTTATTTTACCCGAAGGTTTCGAATTAGCTCCTCCGGATCGTATTTCCCCTGAGATTAAGGAAAAAATAGGTGATCTTTATTTTCAGAACTATCGTCCCAATCAAAAAAATATTCTAATAATAGGACCTATTCCTGGTCAAAAATATGGTGAAATTGTGTTTCCCATCCTCTCACCAAATCCCGCTACTAATAAAACAGCTCACTTCCTCAAATATCCCATATATGTAGGTGGTAATAGAGGAAGAGGACAAATTTATCCCGATGGGAGCAAAAGCAACAATACAGTGTACAACGCTTCAGCAACCGGTAAAATAAGTAAAATTGCACGTAAAGAAAAAGGTGGATATCAAATAACTATTGATAATCCATCAGACGGTCGACAAGTGGTAGACTTTGTACCTCCGGGACCGGAACTTCTTGTTTCAGAAGGCGAATTCATCAAGGCGGATCAGTCGTTAACGAATAACCCTAATGTAGGTGGATTTGGTCAGGAAAATGCAGAAATAGTACTTCAAGATCCTTTACGTGTTCAAGGTCTTTTATTATTCTTAGCATCTGTCGTTTTAGCACAGATATTTCTGGTTCTTAAAAAGAAACAATTTGAGAAAGTTCAATTGGTCGAAATGAATTTTTAGGCGCATAAAAGATTTGAATCTCTATCTTATGAATGATTAATGCAATTAATGTATAAGAAATAAAAATGGCAACAATATAAGTAATACTTCTTCAGAATCCTTCATTTTCCCCTTCCCTCTGTTCGAATATATTGTGAAAGACGAGGAGATATTAAGATATTAAAGAAATATTTGCCTATTTTAATAATGAGTGATTCCGGAACAAACTTGGAGTTTTGGAGTTAATTCCCTAATTATGAATATTCATATACATGTTATCTTTTCTCACCTTCATTTATCATATTCAAAACAAATAAACAAATAGAAGAAAGGAGAGAATTTAGTAATCTTGGCTTGCTATTTTCGCTTATTTTATAACTTATAAAAAAATAACAAAGTAAAGATAAAATCTTACCCTTCTTTGTGTTCAAAGAAAGGTAAGATCTTATCTTTATTTTTTAAGTTTTCACTTTTCTATATCTTTTTTATCTTATCTCTTTCTTTTCAGAGTTTTGCTTCAATTTTGTATAGTATTCCTTACATTGTCTATCTCTTATCATAGTATAAGGCAGTTTTTTCGCTACAAGGAGGAACCTAGGCCGGAGTAAGAACCGTAAAAAAAAAAACCTATTAAAACAATAACGAGAATACCAGCTAAAATACCTATCAACCAAAGAGGGATCCTTCCGCCCATTTTTATTATTTCCTTTCACATTTTTAAAAAGTATTCATGAGGCATAAATAAAATAATACATAGAAATATTAGATCTCACCAAATTCAATTGGGTAAGAAAAAAGATTATTACTGTTCCTAATTGAAAAAGTAATTAGAGAATAGAACAGCAAGTACAAAAATAAGTAACAACCCCCAATAGAGGCTAGTACGATTCAATTCAACATTTTGTTCATTTGGGTTTGATTGTGTCATAAATAGCTCCGTGATTTAGTTTATAATAAAGTTTATCGCTGTATGAATTGCATTGCTGATATTGATCCCAAGAAAAAAACCGTAGGTACAGCTAGCCCGTGAACGGCCAACCATCTAACTGTAAAAATTGGATAGCTTCTATCTATAGTCATTAATACCTCCTAAAAAGATCGAGATCTAGTAAATTCATCGAGTTGCTCTAATGAATCGAAACGGCCAGTTACTAATGGAACCTCTTGTCGGCTTTCTGTGAAATACTCATTTGGCCGAGGACTCCCGAATACATCATAAGCTAAACCCGTACTGACAAATAACCAACCCGCAATGAATAGAGAAGGTATAGTAATGCTATGGATAACCCAGTATCGAATACTAGTAATAATGTCAGCAAAAGCGCGTTCCCCCGTATTCCCAGACATGCTAAGCTCCCTATATTATTCTAAAATCAAGGGTAAATTGATCCCATGAAAGAAAGAGATCAGGAAATGGAAAACTACTGATATTTTCTACAATCCTTGCTTGATTGTCAATATGATACCAAGGGTATATTTGAAGTATACTAAGTATAGCTAGCCTGCTTCTAACATAGCAATATAATTTTCACTTTAATATAGAAAAGGAGTAGGATCATTAATGAAATTACTACACAATTGGTATTTATTATTATTTAATTTATAGGTGGGGGATTTCATTTTTACTTTATAACAGACTTTTTATTGTATATTCCCTCTATGTTTGTTGATAACATCATTATCAGATATTCAATGCTAACTTTGTATCTATTTATTGAAACCCTTTTTTCATACTCAGAAAGAATAAATTGAGGTAATTGCCTGACAAAAATACGTATCAATCATTGGTTTTTTTATTCATTTCTTCCATGCTTACTATAATTAGTTATTTTGGTTTTTTATTAGTTTTGCTTATTTTCACCTCAGTCTTATTCATTGGGTTAAGCAGTATAGAACTTATTTGAAATAGAAAATAACCTCAACCTCAATAGGAATTGAGATTCCAAGTCAATTTGAGGTACTATGTAGATTAGCTATTAATCCTTACCTATTCTCTTTTAATAAAAAAAAATATGATTGAAGTTTTGTTATCCGGAATTGTGTTAGGTCTAATTCCTATAACTTTGGCTGGATTATTTGTAACTGCATATTTACAGTACCGACGCGGCGATAAATTGGATATTTGATGACCATGTTATGAACGGGTCTCCTACTGATTCTGAGGGATCAGATTCCATTAGCTTTTTCAGTCTAAGTGACAAGAAGATCGATCAGAAAAAAGGAAAAAAAAAGCACACACAGGATCACGCTCTGTAGGATTTGAACCTACGACATCAGGTTTTGGAGACCTGCGTTCTACCAAACTGAACTAAGAGCGCTTTTTGCTCTTTTTTTCTTGAAAGAAAAGATTATTTCCATGTTTCATTGAATTAAATCACTCGACTTTTTACTTTTTTGATGAAAGATTTAGGATAAAAAAGGGTAGGGATGACAGGATTTGAACCTGCGACATTTTGTACCCAAAACAAACGCGCTACCAAGCTGCGCTACATCCCTTTGAATCGTGAGTATTTTTTATTCGATTCGATATTTTATATTAAAAGAATTGAATTTTGTTTTCCACATTTATCTACCTTCGCACGTGAATAGACTGTCTATACGGAAGATATAATTTATAAGATGTCTATTTATTGACAGTACTTGATTACTTACTACTACATAGTTATTAGTATCATATTGTAAAACAAAAAAGGAATTTGTGCCAAATGCAAATATCTGTTTGCAGATAGTCGTAAACTACGGATGTAGTTGACCATATGATATATCTATCATTCTTGAGAAGGAGAACTTACGAACAATGCAAGATATAAAAACATATCTTTCCACAGCGCCTGTGTTAGCTACTTTATGCTTGATATTTTTATCCGGTTTATTAATTGAGATAAATCGTTTTTTCCCAGATGCTCTGACTTTTTCCTTTTTTTGACTTTCATTTTTTGTTTTTTTTTTGCTTTTCTGCGAACCCGAAATAAAAAATGATGTTAGATTCATTTCCTTTTCTTCTTGGATCAATAGAATTAGGATTAAGATAAAAAGAAAAATATAGATCCAAAAGTTCCTAAAATAGTAAACTACTTGAAAATCTTAATTAAAGATTTTATTACTTAATTCATTTTCGTAATAAAATCTTTAATCATTTTTAAGACAACTTTTATCCCTTTCTCTTTCTTCTCTTTTTTTTTCCAAATTGAAAAGAAGTAGATACAATACCAAAAGTAAGTTATATGGCCAAGGGTGGAAATGTAAGAATAACGATTACTTTAGAATGTACTAGTTGTACTCAAGACAGTGTTGAAAAAAAATCAAAAGGTATTTCCAGATATACGACTCGAAAAAATCGCCGCAATACTCCTGATCGATTGGAATTAAATAAATTTTGTCCTTCTTGTCACAAGCATACCATTCATGGAGAAATCAAAAAATAAATTCAATCTAACATTTCTGCCCAATATATATATTGAAGATATTTATCTTTTATCTTTTGTATATAATATTAACAAAATATGTCACTGTCAATATTTCTTTTCGAAATATTTTGAAACAAAATAAATAGTATTTGAAAGGTTCATAAAACAAATTATGAATAAAATGAAGCCATCTTTTCGGAATACATATAAACCATATTTGAAAAATAGATCTAATAAGTTTAAAAATAGATCTAATAAGTTTAGAAATAGATATAAATTAAGAAGTAGATCTAAATTGAGAAGTAGATCTAAGTTTAGAAATAGATCTAAGTCATCTTTTCGAAATGCATCTAGGCGATTTTCTCTAAATCGGCATTCTTTTCGAAAACGTTTATCGACAATTCAGCCTGGAGAGCAAATGGATTATAAAAATATTAGCTTAATCAATCGATTTATTAGTGATCAAGGAAAAATATTATCTCGTCGAAGGAATCGATTAACGTTGAAAAAACAACGTTTAATAGCTAGAGCTATTAAACAAGCTCGTATTCTATCTTTGATACCCTTTCTTTCTTTCAATTCAAAAGTAATTAGAGCTTAAGACTCCTCCATTTAATTCGAGCTGGGATATCTAACAAAGATATAAATAAAATAGAATAATTACCCAAGTCATTCCGAATTCATTTTCGTACTGTCTTGAGTTTCCCGGAAAATTTCCCCGGGAGATTGGATGTTACTATTTCATAATACAGGAATCTTTTTTAGCATCATAGAAAAGCAATTATTATTTAATACAGCTATTTGTGCAAGTGTTCTACGATTTGTAAGCAACTGCCTTTTGTATAAAAATTGTATAAATTTATTATAGGAGAATCCATTAGCACGGGATGCTGCATTAATCCGAGTAATCCACAAACGACGAAAATCTCTCTTCCGCTTAATTCTATCTCGGTGAGCGGAAACTAAAGCTCTCATTTTCTGTTGGTTAGCAGTCCTAAAAAGTTTTGAATGGGCTCCCCGAGAGCCTGATACAAATGCAAGAATCTTTTTTCGACGTTTTTTTGCGATATGCCCACGTTTAACTCTGGTCATTGAAGTTGATTCTTCATAGATGACTAATCTCTTTTTTGATCAATCATTTTTCTTTTAAGTAATATAAAACTGATTTTTCTAATGTATAAAATATACGACTCCAATGGCTTTTGCTACTCTAACCTTCCCAACCATAATTCCTTTTAGTTAGGCACCTTCCAAGTAGGCAGGGGATTGGACCTTGCATTTAAGTAATCAAAATAATAAATATACAATATATGTTATTATTATTTTCTTTTTCTCTTATGGATTTCTTCGTTTCTATGGTTATTTCTTTAACGGTAAGGTCCTCTCTATACGCCGGAGCCCTAAGATGTGAGATGAGTATTTGGTAACTTGTATATTTTACCATCTCTAGCTCTACTCTTCCCCCCCGAATTATAAAGACTCTAAAGATTTATAGATACAGTAACGACATCTATTTGTGAGAGTTCGCAAGATAGCTGACCTTTTGTCCGTTCTCGCAGCAATATAAACATAATCTTTATGTTCTTTAAAATTACTTTTTTTCCTCGCTCAATGGATTGATGACCATTCGCTACCAATGAGGAAGTGCTTTTCATCCTACGTAAAGGTGATTGGATTTGCATCAATTTAAACCATAAATTTCATTTTCCCCGGTACAAGGAAACTGATAGATCTGTACTTTTTCACAGAAGAAAACTATTGTTCAATTTCCTGGTCCGTTTCAGCTTCTGATCCAAACGAGTCGCACATACACCCTAGCGCATACTCCCTTCCGTTGAGGACATCCTCGAAGAGCAGGAGATTTTTTTCTTTTTCTTATCGGCTGTCTCGCATTTCTAGTCAGTTGTTGAATAGTCGGCACTTTAATTCTATTTAGCGTTACCGGTTTAGACTCTATCTAAACCATTATTACTTCCGTATTGGATTCATACATTAGTATGTTTATTAGTCATCATGCTTTATTATGACATTAAGTTTTTCTTATGTAGAATCGTACAGGTTATTTGTAATACCATTAACTTCTAATGTTATACCATTAGAAACAACGAATAGAGTGGTCATCGGTCATATAAGAAGATATGAATCTCTCAAACAAACTCAAAATTGTTCTTCTGTTGCAATCTAAGCAGCAAATGATCAACGTCTTAAAAAAAAAATGCGAAAGCACCAGAAAAAGACCCATAAATATTGATTTTTTGTTTCAAAATAGATGATAAAAGCGACTCAAGATATCAGTAACGAGATTCTTTAAAAGAGCTTTTTCGGTGAGAAGAATGGGATGATAGCAACGGGACCAATCCCGGACCTACCGACAGAACTCATAATGGAAAAAAACCAAGGGTTTTTATTCTTTTCTTAGCAAATGAAGTGAAGAAGATCTCGAAAATAATACTATATTGTCCAATCCAAAAAAAAGAATATGAGATTGGACAGCTTTTTTTTTTTTCGCTTTGATAATAAAAAATGGAATAAATAGATTTGTCTATTTATTCAATACAAATAGACAAATAATAATAAATGAAGAATATGTAAAGATTTTTCTATTTTATTTAATAATAGAGAGTAGACAAAAAAAATCATGAAGGATGTATTATACTAGAATACCTAGGTAGTATAATTATGTATAATACCTATACAGCTTCTTATTTCTTCGGAAGAAGAAGATGATATGTAGCTTTTTTGATGTATGTAAATAAGTAAGTAAATAAGTAAGTAAGTATGTAAGTAAGTATGTAAGTAAGTATGTAATGAGCTTGAGTTTAACGAACATTCCAAAAGTTCCATATCTGGGGGACGTTCCATATCTGGGGGACGGGAAAGGAAAAGAAGGACAAGAAGGACGAGAAGGACGAGAAGGAGAAGAAGGAGAAGAAGGAGAAGAAGGAGAAGAAGGAGAAGAAGGAGAAGAAGGAGAAGAAGAAGGAGAAGAAGGAGAAGAAGGAGAAGAAGGAGAAGAAGGAGAAGAAGGAGAAGAAGGAGAAGAAAGAGAAGACTACCAAAACCAAGAAGAATACCAAAACCCAGAAGAATACCAAAACGAAGAAGAATACCAAAACCCAGAAGAATACCAAAACGAAGAAGAATACCAAAACCCAGAAGAATATCCAAACCCAGAAGAAAATCCAAACCCAGAAGAAAACCCAAACCCAGAAGAAAAAAAACCAGAAGAAGAAAACCCCCAAGAACAAGAAATGTGGGTGGAACTATATTACAGACTCTTTTTTGGAAGATACCTTTTTTTAGGTAGAGCGCTAGAAAAACAACCTGCTGACCAAATAATGAAATGCATGATTTATTTAAATCAAGAAGATCAAACAAAAGACTTCATGTTTTTTATTTCCTGTCGAGGTGGAGGAATGCTACAGGGAGTAGCTGTTTATGATGTTATGCAATTCGTAACAGGGGATGTATTTACAGCAGGCTTCGGGTTAAATGCTTCAATGGGAGCTTTCCTTCTACACGGAGGGGCGCTTACTAAACGAGTATTAAGCGAAAACGGTCGTATGATGATTCATCAACCTCATATGTCTCCTTATGATCGTCGTCGCCACGACGAATCCGGCTCCGATGCAGAGTTTATGGGCCTATTGCGGACTTATATTTTGGAAACTTATATAAGAAGGACGAGGCAAGAACCCGAACTAATTGAAAGTCTCTTAGAAAGAGATATTTTTCTGGAACCAGGGGACGCAAGAGATGTTTGTCTTATCGATGAAATAGGCGGAGAAGGACTGGGACTGTTTTTTCCAAATCTATGGTCTTTTGATAACAAGGATAATGACCATCAAAAGGGTTCTGACAATGATGATATCTATCATCATGACAATAATGATATCTATAATCATATCTATCAAATTGGTCAGGACAATGATTCTAGTGAGGATGACGATGAAATTGGTCATGATGATGACTATGAAATTGGTCATGATGATGACCATGAAATTGGTCATGGTAAAGACCCCAAGGATAGTGAGTATCCTACTAGGCCTTTCTGGCCTGAGCAGCCTTTATCTCCTCAAAAGTTAGTTATGGGTTTCGGAGCAGAAGGATTTGAACCTACGACGTCCACCATCCCCAAGTGGCACGCTACCAAACTGCGTCATACTCCGTTATAATGACCAACATCGAACGTGGGATATTGAATAGCAACAACTAGGCTATTTTTGTATTTGTATTAGCAGAGCAGCCTCGCAAACAAGATAGTCGAATATAGGTCAGATAGAATATATTAGATATATGAGAAAAAAGCCGCCATGGTGAAATTGGTAGACACGCTGTTCTTAGGCAGCAGCGCTAGAGCATCTCGGTTCGAATCCGAGTGGCGGCATTATTGTTAATAAGATACTATAGGTTAGTATCCCTTCCATATCTAATATCTCTAGATATCTATTAATATATGGAGTACCTATATAGTAAATGACTATAAATGACTATTCATTGTTCGATCTATGTCAATATGATTTATTACATACATATCAATCGATTTGATCTTTTTCTTACGAAACGAATCCTATATTAAAAAATAAATGGGTTTATTATGATATTTATAACTCTCGAACATATATCAGCTCATGTCTCTTTTTCTCTTACTTTTGTGATTACTTTTATTTATTGGGGAACCTTAATTTATAGAAGTGAAAAACTAAGTAATTCAGGAGGAAAGGGCATGATAGTGACGTGTATTTGTATAACGGGAGTATTAGTTTCCCGTTCGCTCTATTCGGGGCATTTACCGTTAAGTAATTTGTATGAGTCATTCATGTTCCTTTCATGGACTTCCTCCATGATTCATATAGTTATACAACTACGGGGCCAGTATGCTTGGTGGTTAGGTGCAATCACCGCGCCAAGTGCTATGTTAACTCATGGTTTTGCTACTTTAGGTCTTCCGGATAAAATGCAAGAATCTGCAATGTTAGTACCTGCTTTACAATCTCATTGGTTAATGATGCATGTAAGTATGATATTGCTCAGTTATGCAACTCTTTTATGTGGATCCCTATCATCCATATCTTTATTGGTCATTGCGTCCCAAATAAATCAAAAGATTTTTCTTAATGTGAAAAATTCTTTTTTCTTCAATTGGTATTCACGCGACCAAGAAAAAAAAGAATTGAAACAGACTTTTTACCTTTCACTTAGAAATTATCGTAAATGGGTCTTTACTAACCAATTAGATCAATTCAGTTATCGTACTATTGGTCTAGGATTTTCTCTTTTAACTATAGGTATACTTTCCGGGGCAGTATGGGCCAACGAAGCATGGGGATCTTATTGGAGCTGGGATCCAAAAGAAACTTGGGCATTAATAACTTGGATTCTATTTGCAATATATTTACATACTAGAATAAACAGGGGTTGGAAAGGACAAAAACCGGCGATTGTTGCTTCTCTAGGATTTATTCTAGTTTGGACATGTTATTTGGGCGTTGATTTATTGGGAATAGGCTTACATAGCTATGGCTGGTTGCTTTAGTAACTTACTAAAGCAACCAGCCATATAACTGATTTTTACATTTTCCTCCAAAGTTCAACGAGGTAAAGACACATATTATAATAGTTATGTATCGAAAGACATGTTTGAAAAAAAGAAAAAAGCCTCGAGTTTTTGATTTTATTCCAACGGTTTTGGATTTTATTCCAACGGTTTTGGATTTTATTCCAACGACTGAAACGTCTAGGTTTTTCTAGCTTACGTTTTTCTAGTTTAATTGCTAGTCCGTCTATTATATCTCTCAGGAAGCGTAGAAATTTGACGAGTTTCACTCTCATTTCATTTATAAGGTTTCTAATTTCATTTATAAGGTTTCTAATTTCATTTATAAGATTTCTAAGAAACCTTCTAAAATTGATACGTTCAGTTTTAAACTTATTGATGAACGGATCTATCCATTTTCTCAGTTTCTTTTTAAGCGGATTTAGAAATCTTTTCAATTGAAGTTTAAGTTTAGAGAAAAGTTTTCTCATCGATTTGATAATAAAATCTTTAAGCGAACTTATCCGTTTGATAAGAAAATCTCTAAGCTTGGACAAAAGTGAACCTATCCATTCCCTAATAAAATCTTTAAGCGAACTTATCCGTTTGATAAGAAAATCTCTAAGCTTGGACAAAAGTGAACCTATCCATTCCCTAATAAAATCTTTAAGCGAACTTATCCGTTTGATAAGAAAATCTCTAAGCTGAGACAAAAGTGAACTTATCCATTCCATAATAGAATCTCTAAGCTTGGACAAAAGTGAACCTATCCATTCCCTAATAAAATCTATAAGCTCACTTATTCTTTTTCTGAGTATCGTAAGAAGCTCATTGTACGGGGAGGGGTCAGAAGGAAGGGACGAACTTATGCTGCAAAAAGAGTCTTCTTTTTTACGCTTTACTTCATTTAGAGCTTCGTTATGTCCAGCAACCGGCGACTGTTTCGTACCCAATAAACTTTTGGCATGATTTCCAAATTTTTGAACAGTCTCTCTTATCGAAATAAAACTGTGCTTTAGCTTTAGAAAATACAAATTATTTGTAATATGTTCCCAATGATCTATTTTAGGATACATGCGTACCCTCAACATAGCAGATCGACTACCATTATTGGTATTCCACCAAAATCTATTCATGCAAATAAGATCTTCTAATCGATAACGAGGCCAAAGAAAACGTCTTATCTTTTGCCTTGTATCTACGATCAGATGTTCGTTTTTTTTCATTAGACCTTGGTCATCTTGACTACTGGATCTTACACTCTCATCCAAATGGTTTTCCAGATTCAAAAGATTCAAAATTCGAAATTCTCTGCGACGTCTTGGAAGAAAAAGATCTTCGAAAATGAAAGAACTTGAAATTTTCTCATTTATTCGTCGTCGAGATCGAGGTCTGTCAAAAAGATTGACATTTATCTTTTTCTTCTTTAGTTTGAATAAAAGACTTGCAATTTTATATACAAAGAATCGGTCATTAAAGTACCCCGGTACAAGTGGCATAGATCTTCGGGCTGCCTCGCAAAAAACTCTGCGTATATCATTATGTTTCGGGAAGATACTTTTGAGATACAATACAGTATCCAATAATTCGAAGTCAAGATCTCCGTTTTCGGCATATGGAAAAAGTAAATTGGCTACCTCAGTTTCGCCGCCTAATTTTTTCCTATCAAAAAAACGAGCCGCATTTCTGAACTTGGTAACCCAAGGAGTTAGCGGTAGTTTTTCGAGCTCGTATTTCATTCCCCAAGTATAAATATTTGTTGCCCTTGCTCGATAGGCTAATCTGTCTTTTTCTAATTCCACTCCTTCTTCTCCCTTAAGTTTCATCTCCTCTTTTAACTGTTCCTCCTTTTCAAGGCGTTTTGCCTCCCGTTGCAAGCGTCTCTGTTGTTTCAGATATTCAGTTTTGGCAGTTCTGAAATCTATCTCTTGTTCATCGGCTTTCTTGGGTTTGGTCTTGGTTTCGGAGCGTTCGTTGTATTTCTCATCGTCTCCTCTTTGGTATTTCTCATCCAATTTTGATTTAACTCGGTCCCATGCTTTCTTATCACCCTGTGACGCTTTCTTAGCATCTTGTCTCAAAATAATTTCCTTTATTGCCAGTCGGACTTCTTCTTTTTCCATATTGATTTTATCAATATTGAGTTTTGGATAATAAATATTACAGAAGTCTCGAACTAGAAAATCTTTGAATTTTCTTTTTTGTCTTTTTGAAGATTTACGTTTCCGATTTAATTCCACCAATTTACGTCTCCTCTCTTCTCTTTTCTGCTCTTTAGCTTTTTGGGCAGCTATTTTTGCTAGTTGTCTAACTCTCTGTTCCTTGAGAAGTCTTTTCTTTGCTTGTTTCCTTCTTTCCTTCTTGTTTAGGTCATCTTCTAGTTTGAATGTCCTTGTCAATCTCTCGACTTCTTCTGGAGAAGTGGCCGAGTCTAATTTTTTGCGTCGTGCTTCTCTTATTTGAGTTCTCTCCTCTTTTCGTTTTCTTCGGGCTTCCTTAAGTTCTTGAGCAGCCGCGGCTTTTCTTCGCTTTTCCTCTTCTTGCTTTCGAAGACTTTCTATAACGAAAGCATCAACATCAAAATCTTTTGGTATTTGGATTTCTCGAAATTTCCACATTTCTTCAATCTGCCTTCTTATGATATTCGGAGGAAAAACGTTACCAAGTTTGTTTGCATTTTTGATTTTTTTTCTAAGATCTGGGAACAACCAGAATTGGAATTTGTAATATCGACTTTTCTTATAATACTTTTTTTTAGTTGCCGCGCAAAAATCGACATTCCTCTTTTTGGATTTGGAAGTGGAAGAATCACAATTCTTTTTTTTCTTTTTGGAAGAAAAAAACTTTTTCCAAGAAGAAGAATCATTTTTCTTCTTCTTCTTCTTGGAAAAACCGGGATTTTTCAAATTAGTAATAGCTTGATAATCTGGTTCCGGTATATATTGAATTGCAGGTCCGTGATTATTCTCTTTCATATGATCCAGATAACTATATGCCAAAAGATCATATCTATGACGTTTGATCCGGTTTTTGAGTCGTGCCATAAAAGTGGCAAAGCGCTTCTCTCCCAAAAACGATGCAAATTCAGTCCATCCCAACCGGTTGCCAATAACATGTTTACGTTTTTTATTTCTGTGCGGATCTATTCTGTAGCCAGCACACCATTTTAACCATTGCTTCCACTGGTTAATCGTTAACTCTCCAGGATGCTTGCAATCCAATATTCCTTGTGAATCCAAAAATTCTTTCACATTTTTTTTTATAAAAGGAGACGATGCTCTTGATTCGATTAAATCCTTCACACATAATCCTTTCATATTTCTTATTTCTTTCCATATTTGATGAAAAACGTACGCTTGGGAAATTTCTTTTCCTTGGCATTTGGGTTCGACTTTTCCTTGGCATTTGGATTCGACGTTTTTCCTAATTGGATGATTGCTATTGAATATTTTTTGAATTGTTTCAAAACTTCTACTCAATTGCATGCAAAATTCCAAATTTGACTCGATCATATTGAACATACTTATTTTGAGATCAATAAATAGTAGTTTCACCCTAAAATGAATAACTTTCATAAAAAACGGCAATTTCTTCCTGATGAAGCGAATAGTTTTCTTTTGTAAAAACGATCGCCAAATTTTGATGCGAATCCACTCTTTTTTCAATTTGGATTTTATGTTAGGAGAAGGTTGATCCATTCTCTGTTTAAAATCAGCTTTTAATTTATTATAAATATCTAGATTGAAGCGGTACTCTTCATTCATTTGGTTGATTCGATCATTCATTGTGATTGTCCAATCATCTGGATCTGGAATATCCAAATTTTGTTTCATCTGGATTGAAAATGGTTCATCTTCTACTATTTCTAAAGAAAATTGAATATTAGACGTAGGCTTAGTCCGAATAATTTTTTCTTTCCTAGTATCTAGGTTGATTTCTTTCCTAGTATCTAGGTTGATTTCTTTCCTATTATCTAGGTTGATCTTTGTTCTAACCCTCTCCTTTATCATCTCAGCCTTTTCCTTCATCGCCGCATTCTTCTTTTGTATGAATTTTATCAATTCGCGGGTAGGTTCGATAATAGGTTTTGCCCGATCGGACGTATAATTCCAAATCCATTCGCCAATAGGTTCCCAAAAAGAAGGCACGTCTGGTGGATTACCAAAAGGTGATTCAATTTCTGTACCATAGATAGTTAAGTATCCTGTTGTCTTTTTTTCAATTTCATTAGGTTCATACCAAGGTTTTAAGCGAAAAGGATATACAATCTTGATTTGAATACCTTCTTTGATGTACTCTTTTAGGAACTTTTTCGGGACATCCGGGTCCGTCAATTCATATCCATCATAATTACATTTGAGATATGATTCTTTTTCCAAGTTGAACCAATCCTGCTCCCATTCGGGAACTTGAAACAGTAAAGTACGACCAATATTTTTAGCTGCTATCAAAATAGGAAAATACACTCGTTTTCTGAGATACGTATGAGTAAACAAGAGAGTAGCTCTGACATAGTGAATCACTTCCCCGTCGAAGATTTGCTGTGTTCGGCGGCGACGATCTTCTTTTCGTCTTTCGCGTCTTTCCAAAAATTTGTCGTAAATTCTTTGCGATCTTGCAGTTAGTCTTTTTTCCTCATCCTTCTTAGGCACGGGTTTGTTATGTGACTTCTGAGTCATTGATTTTAGTCTCCCGAAAAGAATCGACTCTGGTCTCGGTATCCAATGGTTGATTGCTGAAACTTTTCGTCGTTGAAAACGGACAGCTCCTTTTACCAAATCTCGACGAAAATCTCCTTCATAAGGGTAACTAAAGACGTATATATCTTTGGATTGAAGATCCTCCTCTTCTTCATCCCCCCCCTTGTCCGCTTCTTCTTGTTCAAGAGTTTCTTCTTCAAGAGCTTTTTCTTGTAAAGGTTTAAACAACCCTTTTTTTATTGTTTCTAAGACCTCATTCTTTTCTTGTTCTTCCGCTTCTTTTTTTTTCTTTTCCAGTTCAGCGAGCTTGTCAAAGGGCTTTATAATTATTAACTGTCGAGCTTTTTTTGGGCGATTTTCGAGACAATCTTTGACAGCTATAGGGTCGTGAACTCCAGATAATAGAGTAGAAGGCAGCTTAGGAACAACAAACCTGTTAAAATCTCGGATTCGAGGTTCGTAATCATCAAGACGGGTTTTGTCCTTTTCTATTAATTTGCTATAAAGGACATAAAGTTCATGAAAGTCTGCGAAATCTCTCATATCTTGCTCAGATCGTTCTTTTTCAAAGAAATATTCATCAAGATGAATATTTGATTTATCGCTCTTATGTTTTTTATCCTTAGTATGTTCCTTATTAGAAGAAGGCAGTTCCTCTTCTAAAATATCTGCTGCGAAATCTTTCAGAATATCCTTCTCTGATATTTCTATTTCAATATCCATAGATACTCGAGAGTCTGAGAATTCGTCCGAATTAATAAAAAAAAGTCGCTCATAAAGCAAAGCCTGCTCGGTAGGAAGAGCACTCAGAAGCAACTCCCATTTGGTACCCGTAGTTTCAAGAAAAATATGCAACAAATAATTTGTTAACAATTTTTTCTCGCAAGAAGCAATGTCTTTTTCTATTCTTTCCTTTAAAGGCGCCGGGATCAATGTGTTCAAAACATATTCTAATGAAGATAAATTTTTAGGATAAATTTTCTCATATTTATTCTTTAAGTCCTCCAAAGTAGATTCATCTAACCATTTTCTTCTGTTCTGTTCTTCTAATAAGACCATACGAATTTTCTCTATCCACCATTTTGAAATAAGTTTGATTCGCGGTTGAACGATTCTTTCTTTATTTTCTGGTCGAATTAAAGAAAATCGACAAAGTCGGTTGGTAGAATCACGGTTCTTATTGGTAGAATCATCACGGTTCGTATTGGTAGAATCATGGTTCTTATTGGTAGAATCCTGGTTCTTAGATTCTGCCAGTTTCTTTTTTTGCTCTTTCAAGTATTCCTCTGAATATAGCATCCAAGGCGACTTAAATTGATATTGATTCATTGACCCACGGAATGGCCCGCTAAGTAAAGGATCATCAACTTCTGAAAGACGCTTTTTATCTTTTGTTCTTGAAAATCTAATTTTTTTTTCAAGAATTTTGACAATAGGAGATCCATTGCTTAGAGCTCTCACCCTATTTTCAAGCTCTTCACCTAAAGAAGTTTTCCTCTCCCATTTTTTTTCTATCCATTCATCAAGGTGATCCTGATTTGAATCAAGACTTTGATCACCCAAGCTTGCCATTTTGGCAAAAAAAGAGATACTTGGCGGAGCTGTGAAAGAAATTTTTTGATGGCCATCACTGAGACAAACATCGAAGAAATATTCAGCAACTTGGCTCCTCACAGGGCCACGCAGAATATAATCTCCTATACTCACGTATCGAAGGGGGTCGTTAAACCGATTAGAATCAAACAATATTAATGGCCACCTTTTGATTAGAAAAGGTGATATTTTCTCTTTGTCAGCCTTCACTATCACTTGATCAGATAAAATTTTCACTAACGTTTTAAAAGAAGAAGGCAAAGGAATGGACGGCTTATTAACATTCTCCTCATTTTTTTCAGTATTAGTAGGAGTCTCAGACTTATCCTTCTTATGTTTTTTTTTCTTGTTAGGTGACTTTAGCTCACTCCTAAAAGATTTTTTCTTATCAGATAACTCTAATGATAGTTCTTCGAGTTCTTCTCGAGGACCTTGAATGAACGTCCTTGAATCATTCCATTTAGTAGCGATGAGAGAAGGATTCCTCCCGTAGCATGCCAGCATGGCATAGCCGAAGAACAGGATTTGAAAACTGAAGAAAAAAAATTCTCCTCTTCTATCCCTTTGTAAGGGAACATCATTTTCCACCCGTGAACAAAAAATTTTCGTCACTTTGACAAAAAGAATTTGTCCGCTCAACCATCCGGCTGCGGTACTCAGCAGAAATAAAAAGTTTCCGCTATATCTGAATAGCATCAGATTGATTAATCGGGTATAGATAGATTTACCGAAAAGGGCGGGGTTTAGCAGTTGTAAAGCGACTCCAATAAAAAATTCTACCGCCGGATTTTGAAGCCAAGGGTATCTCCGAATCAAAGATCTTTGAAAAATAAGAAAAAATAGAACGGGAACAAGCATGATTGTCATCAAATGGGGTTTCCAAATACTCGCATAAATAGGCGCTACGTATATGGATGAGAAGACCACCAGTTGTGCCACAAAAGAACCACTAAGAACAAAATTCCCTGCAGGAACAATTTTTCTGTTGTCGATGACTTTATTCTGAATTAACATCGATCGAATAAAATACATCTGAGCCGGACCAATTGGCAATGTTGCTAAAAAACCATAATAGACCCCAAATAATAGAATCGGTGTCGATCCCTGAACCCACGGTATGATGTAATGATACATAGTTTTCCTAACCCTTAGGCTATATTATATTGTTATTGAGAATTATTGATTCGAATTATTCATTGATGCAACTATGATTTTAACGTTATTAAACATAACATTAGGATCATTTTACATAACATTTTATACTACATAATATTAGGATCATTTTACATAACATTAGATTCTACATAACACATAACATTAGGATCATTTTTTATATTGAATATGACAATTTTTCAATGGAAGTAGATTACTAACCTATTTCATTTCTATTTCATGGAATATTTAGAAACTGTCTTAGATAGATCATTAGATAACACTCCAAATCTATATACAGAGATTAACGACAACATCGAATCTACTCCCTAACTGTATTACATAGATCAATATCTTACCATAGATCATTTTTGGTATATGATAGCACTATAAGTATATAATTACTTATCTCATATAATTACTTATCTCATAAATCTAAGCACGATGATTATATTCTTATGTTATGTTAATCAACATATCCATGTTATGTTAATCAACATATCCATGTTAATCAACATATCCAAAATTGACTATTGACTTATTAATAGAAAATAAAAGAAAATAAAACATATATTCTATCCGATCCACTTTCTCTTCCACTATTGAACTAAATTCAATTACAAATATTCGATGAAATAGAATTAGCTTCGTAAATGCCTTGATGGTGGAATGGTAGACACGCGACACTCAAAATGTCGTGCTAAACAGCGTGGGGGTTCGATTCCTCTTCAAGGCATACAAAAACAATCTTATTGTTTAGATAGATTCTAATTGCATCTATTCTGTCATTTCAAAAAATCCGAATTGATAAATTGAATAAACATACTATTAAACATTTATCAATTCGATTTTTTGAAAAAGTTTTGAAGGCAAAATTCGGACCGATCAAATTTGAACAAAATGAATGAAAGATCTAGGCTTTTTTATTTTTATTTAATCCTTCCGCCAATAAACAATCAATGGCATTCGTAGAAAGCCATTTTGTTTTTAATAATGTATCGATCATTTGTTTAAATAACATTCTATTAGAGAAGAATAAATTTGATAAATAATCATAACTTTCGGATAGAGTTTTATAAGTAAGAGATTCATTAGATAATAAATCTATATTTTCCCTTTCTCCCTTGAGCAAACGTTCTTTAAATCTATCATCCCGTGTTTTTTCACGGAACCAACATTCATTTATCACCGATTGGCGATAAGGTAATACACGTTTCAATCGGATACCAATTTCTTGAAAGCGTTTGAAATTTTCAAAATTTTCTTTTTCTTCCATTTTAATATTAAGAGGTAAATCGTCATCATTAGTCTGAATTTTTATTCCTAGGGCTATTTTTCTCACCTTTTTACGCTTTCGAATAGCCCTCAATGTTGTTTTCATACTGATATTTAGCTTTCTTGTTGAAAAATAAGTAAGATAAATGCTCTTCACAAGTTCTTTAGAAGCAAAAAGTTCTCTTGGTTCAAAAGAAAAGTGCTTATTGCTTAAGCGAATACTCACGGGATCCCAAAGAAATCGACGAGCTAGACAGATTACTGGTGTATTTAAAGGTTTATACTCCATTGCATACTCTTCTGTGTCAAATTGATATATTCCCATCCTTTGAAACTTTTTGTATAATAATTTTGCTTCCCAGAAAGCAGCTGTCTTTCTTTCTACAATATCGTCCTTCTTATCATAAACAGGCCGGAAGTCGGGGCCAGACATTAGAAATTTCTTCCAATATAAGCTAGAAAGACGGGTCGGTCTTTCTTGAAACCCTCCAAACAGGTGAAGATAATCCAATAATGGATTTTCTATTGTTATATCTTTTACATGCTCAAATCGATTGCTGCGAATAAAACTAAAACGCCAGGTCCTAGAATCACCAACTATAGGAGTTTCGTCCTCTTCCCCGTAGGAATTTCTTAATTCTTTAGATAAAACGATTTTATCTAGTATAGAAGATAATCCTTTTTGCATCATATCTTTTTTGAACTGAGGAGCAATTGTTATGTAATCAGAATTGCCCCGATATATTGGCAACGATGGAAATTCTTCTAGAAGACCCTGTAAGAGATTCGAAGCTAGAATGAAATCATTTTCAATGAAACGATCAAAAGGATTATCCCAATTCTCTCCCTTTGATAAAAACCAACAATCTTGCGCTACTGATCCGGCCAAGCAACCCAAAATATGATAGAATACGGTGAACTCTTTCGCAACTGTTCCGGCAATTGAAGGTTCTAAATACCATTGATGCAAATAGTGTGCCCTTCGACTCTCGAAATCTAGATTAAGCCTTATAGAATTTTTTAAATACGTTAGTTTATTTTGTATAATGGCTTTTCCTATCTTATAAGGAAGTGCTTTAAAAAATTCACTGAACTTCAGATCATAATTGCAAGGACCCCAATTTAATCTATACAAAGCTACTCCAATTATATCATTGTCTATAGCTGAAGTCTTTTGGCTCATGCTAATTCGAAATATGTCATCAGCAAGTTTTGCTAGATCTCGCGTAGTAAAGCCTTTGGTAGTTAATCCAAATTCATCATAGCAGTTCCATTCTTTTTTCAAGTAGAGCCCTTTGTTACGTAAAAGCAAAGGAAATTCTTTTTCTCGACATGGGGCAGGCAACTTTCTAGTATTGATAAATGTATCGAATCTTCGTTTACTACGAGGAGGACTTATTAGAACTGGATCAATTTTTTTTGGAATCTCAGTTGAGGCAATAACAACAATATTTTGTTTGATGGTGGTTTCTTTTTCACCATCAATCGAATGATCCCCAAGGAGTTCTACCAATAATGCAATAAGATAAAAGTAATCATTCAGTTCATGAATGCTTGGAATCCATATGACGCAAGGAGACATCAATTTTGCCAATTTGAGTGCAAATACGAATTGGATTACTCTTCTCGAAAAATACTCTGGAGGGTTAGAATTATTCACTCGATCATACAAAAACTTATGAGGTTTTTCATCATAGTACTCCTTCTCATCTATCTCTTTTGGCCTGCCTGACCAGCCGAGAGACCTGAGGATATTTTCATGCTCAAGGTATGATTGTTTAGCTGAAGATGTATACTCGGGTTCATAGCGAGACAGAAGTTTTTGCTGCCTCAAAAAACTTTTAGGAGATATTCTTATTAAAGGTAAATAAGAATCTGCTGCTAAACTTTTAGCCAAATAGGATCGTCCAGTGTCCTTAGGCCCTATCAATAAAATTCGATTCGAAAAGGACGGTACTGGGTAGAGCGGGTAAAATTTCACGTGGTCATATAAGAATGAGCGAATTGGGGCGGAAGTCATCTTCTGATAAAAAGCAGCGAAAATCGGCATTTCTGCTAAAAACAATGAATTTAATTCGGAATTCATTAAGCCTATTCTATGAGTTAGGCCTCTCTGAATAAATTCAGCTAAATATCGAAAGTAAAGAAGTCCTGGCTGTTCTTTTTTGTCAAATTCATGAAAAAAACCAATAGGGGGGGTTAATTTCGATTCAAATTGAGAGATTTTTTCTTGTAGTAAAAACAATCGATTTTCTCTCAAAAAAAAGTCATCCACTTCAAATTCGTACAAAATTGTTTTTATAAGTGAGTTATATCTCCAGCATTTTAGAAAAGGCGGCCACAACCATTGAATATTTTTGATATACCAAATTTTCAATAGTAGTAATAATCCTATATCATCAGGATCCGAGTCCAGCTCGATATAGTCCACAAATGTAAGCCAAGAACCATACCAACTTAAATTAGAAAAATTTCTAAGCCCTCTATAAGATCTAATCAGTTCTCCTACTCCCTCAAAGCAGGAGGGATTATACTGCAAAACTCTGATGAGATAGAAGTTCCTATAGAACTCAATCAACGCTAAAAGAATTATGGAGAAAATATAAAAAAAAAACCCAATGAAGATATAAAGAAAAATATCGTATTCCCGAACATTTTGTATGTATTTCCATACATCAAATGATATTTGGAGATCCTTTCCCCGAAGTGCGTATCTAAGTATGTCTTCATTTGTTTCTTGCAGTATTTCGTCAATATTCCAGCGGGATAACATAAGATTGAATATAGGGAGAATTTCATCATTCCATATTGGGAGAATTTGATCATTTAATATAGGGAGAATTTGATCATTTAATATTATGAGAATTTGATCCTTCAATATTGTGATAATTTGATCAATTTTATCTCTAAATTCCCACTTTAGAACTTTCCAAAATTGATGACAAAGTGCCCACAAAATATTCAAATTGTGATTCCAATTTTGCCTAATATTGCTCGGGATTGATACCAACTGATTAATATTATTTATTGGTATTATTTCTGTTATTATGTCTATTTCCGAAAAAAGAATAAAAAACATATTTTTAGTATATTTCCACCCTGTGGAAGTAAAAAACCACAACCATGACTTATGTGTTTGAAACAAACCCCATTTCTCAAAATGACTATTTATTTTGATTTGATCAAAAAGAATATTGATTTTATTTTGATTAAAAGAAATTATTCCAAAACACTTTAGTTTTGAAAACACTAACTTTAGTTTTTCTTTATCAAAAAAGTCACCTATGGATTTGAATTCTATAAACTCTTCGTCTTCCATAAAGTCACCTATAGCTTTGTCTTCATCTTTTACTGTTGAACTATATTTTGCTTTTTCTGCAAATTGATTCATTCGCAAAGATATTTCGGACAATAGATCATCTTGATAAGATTGAGTTTGAATAAGATCTATGTTTGAACTAAAACTATTTTGAGAATACTGGCTAGAGGTCTTTTCTTCTAAATCTGAACAAAAAGGATAGCAAGAGTTTTTGTCAAAATTGACAATTTGTAGGCTTATTAAAGGAGTTCTAGAAATATCTTCAATCGAGAAATTGATATTTCTACGAATAATAGAATTCAATTTATCAAAGAAATTAGACGATTTATGCAAATCATGAATTAGCACTTTGTCACATAAATATTTATCCAATAATATATTGACTTGTGATTTTATGAGTGAGATAGTTTCTTTCTCTGAGTACATAGCTCTCATTTCACTAATAGACGAAGAAACCAGATTGTTAGGAATGAAAACTAAATTTAATAATTGTCCATATGTTACATTCTTATTTCTGATATGAATCCTTCCCATATAAGAAGCCAATCTTTTTTTATAAAAAAGACGAGGACGGTGTAAATAATCTAAAAATTCAAAGGTATTTGCTTTGTCAAAAGCAGCTCTCAATGAATATTGATTAGAGAGTTTTAAAGGATTCAACCAATTGTCTTGATTATCAAATATTGCCGAAAGACCCGCGTTATTAAATAGTTCCAATAATTCTATGTAATTTTTTCCATTATCAAAGAAGTCAATAATAAATTCAATTATCGGTTTTTTCTCATTTAATGTTTGTTTGGATTCAAGATTAGGAATTGATTTATATTTTGTGCTTTCATTAAGCTTGCCCCAAACATTTTCATTAAGCTTGTCCCAGAGAATCTTCGAATGATTCATTTTCTTCGAGATCACCCTATTAAGTTCAGATTCACAAATTTGATTGGGATCCCCAAACCAACTCCAATGTTGACTAATCGATAATTCAATTGGATCTAACACTCTCTTTTTTAAATTGTTTTGTTTGGAAATGGACAAGAAATATTCTACTCTTTGTTGGAAGTATTCGATCTTTTTGGATAATACAAAAGTGTTGAAAAAATTTGGATTTCTAATCTGAACAGGTCGAAAAATAGGGCGATCCAAACATTCTTTCTGACGCATTAACCAACTTGATGAATGCTGGTTAATTGCATCTTGCGTTACATTATTCAAATTGCGACTTAATATTTTGAGAAAATAGATGAATTCCAAATAGTATTTATTCTTATTCAATACTTTCTGTAATTCCAAAGAGTATTCTTGTAATTTCAAATAGTATTTATTCTTATTCAATACTTTCTGTAATTCCAAAGAGTATTTATTCTTATTCAATACTTTCTGTAATTCCAAAGAGTATTTATTCTTATTCAATACTTTCTGTAAATTCTTATTCAATACTTTCTGTAATTCCAAAGAGTATCTTTGTAATTCCATATAGTATTTATGGTATTCCACATAGAAATATCCCAAATAGTTATGTAATTCCAAATAGTATTCATCCAATACTTTTTGTGATTCCAATTTATTCTTATTCACTACTTTCTGTAATTCCAAAGAGTATTTATGGAATACCAAAGAGTATTTAGTCAATAATTCCAAATAGTATTCATGAAATACCAAAGAGTATTTATCGAATGTCTTATCTAATTCTAAATAGTATTTATTCAATACTTTCTGTAATTCCAAATAGTATTCATGAAATACCAAAGAGTATTTATCGAATGCCTTATCTAATTCTAAATAGTATTTATTCAATACTTTCTGTAATTCCAAATAGTATTTATTCTTATTCAATACTTTCTGTAATTCCAAAGAGTATTCTTGTAATTTCAAATAGTATTTATTCTTATTCAATACTTTCTGTAATTCCAAAGAGTATTTATTCTTATTCAATACTTTCTGTAATTCCAAAGAGTATTTATTCTTATTCAATACTTTCTGTAAATTCTTATTCAATACTTTCTGTAATTCCAAAGAGTATCTTTGTAATTCCATATAGTATTTATGGTATTCCAAAAAATAATACTTCTGGAACGATTCTAAATCCTTTAATATAAAATCCTTTAAGAAATATTCATTCAAATCAGATTTTGATACAATAGGTGCCAATACGTTCTTCAAGAAATCGAATCTCATAAATGCTTTTTCAATTTCAACATGCTCGTTAGCTTGAATCTTGTATCTACTCAATATTTTATTCAATATTAGTTGTCTAGTGTTGTCATCTTCTGATGTTTTCTTTTTTTCAAAAATATTGAGTACCCGAAGGAAAGAATCATGCGTTAATTCATCTCTGGAATTGAAGAAGGAATTGAAGGACTTCAATAAAGTCTGGTTGAATAAATGTAATTCATTCACACGATCATCGATATCTAGGTCAATTTCATCATTAGGGTAATAGAGATTAGGCTTAGTTATTGATAAAGTCAATTGGTCTGTTATTTTAAGAACAAATTTTTTTAATTGGAAATCATCGTTTAATGCTAATTGTTCTTTTTTTTGATCACAAGATGAGGGAGATCTTGAAGATGAATTCGATTTCATAAATCGAATACAATTGAATTGGTTTATATAGTCTTTTCTGATGTTCCATTCGCGATCTGGTAAAATATCATAATTGACAGAAGGATTCTTAAGAAATTTTTTAACCTTCCATAGATCAACAATTTTATTCTTTTCTAATCCCTTGAAATATTGAAAAGCATCTTGTCGCCCTTTCAACAATTTGAATTTTTCACTCGGTTTATTGCTATAATTAATACTTATACATGATTCATCTATTAACAAAGGATCAAACAACGTTTGAAAAACTTCCGTCTCTGAAAAGGGAAAAGATTCTCTTGCTTGATCTGATTCTTCTTGTAATATTTTTTCTTTTTTTTCTTGTTCAAAAGACAAGAACTCCAATCTTTTCTTTCCCTCCTCATGGAGTTTCCTTAGTCTTCGTAGCCTTTCTTTGTAGCTTTCGACTTCTTCAATTCTTCGTTTTCTTCTCATCTTTATGATTTCTTCTGGTTCTGAAGAAATAGCAAATTCTTTTTCTGCTTGAACTAGTTCAACTTCTAGTTGTTCGAGTTTGTGTTCTGCTTCCTCAACAACTTTGCTTCGATTATCACCAAGTAATGACTCCCGCCATTCATAAAGGTTTTCAGGTTCTGTTTCAGGTTCCCAATATTCTGGAATTGAATTAAAAGATGAATCAATCTCCCATTCGATGCCATTAGATTCCTTCTCCAAAAGGCTTTCCCAACTTGTTATTTCTTGCTTCTCTGATATTCTATCATTTTTCTGATTCAGATTTGTTTTAGAACTCGATAAAATCCAAACATGTTCTTTTGGATTGAGCAAACAACGTTGATATCTCCTTCGAACTTTTGGCAAAAACAGAAAACGATGCGGAACGAACAACAAATTTTCCTTTCTAGCTCTAGCTCCAAAATGTTGTACAGCCGGAACCGGAAATATCTTCATGAAATTAGATGATTTGTTTCTTTCAATTAATCGAATATTGAAAAAATAGAAAAGTAATGGTAATGCTATTATTATTACAGCTTTTATTGCTTGACCTTTTAAGATAAATATACGTATATCCCGTATAAGTAATGTATTAAGAATCCGAAAATCAAAAAGCTTAACAACACTTTCTCGACCAGAAAATATTTGACTTAGCAATCTCACCAAATTGGATTCGTTCCATGGAACGAATATTTCCATCATGTAATTTTTGAATTTCGACTGAACGTTAAAGGACCACATTATTTCTCGGGTTTTTCCGATAGGGTCCGTAGACCACGAATTTTCACGTTTTCTCATATATTCTTTTTTTATTTTATTTTGTAAGATAATATAGTGCAATTATTACTTATTAAATTGAATTATAATAAGAAAGAGGTAGTAAATACAAGTTATTAAACTATTGTACAATTTGCCAAAAAAAGTTTCTTGTTATTTCTATAAAAGAGAAATAGAATTGAATTGGTTACCATATTAATTACTTTACCATAGCATCCATGGCTGAATGGTAAAAGCACCCAACTCATAATTGGGAAGTCGCGGGTTCAATTCCTGCTGGATGCATAATAAACAGTTATTACACTCTGTTTTTTAGATGAAAGAATCGCAGCAAGTTTGTTTATCTCGATTCAATTCAGTATGGAGATTAGATTATCTCCATCCCTGTTTTGTAATTCTTAACTTCTCTTTTAAATAGAAGTTAAGAATTACAAATATTTTATTTACACATGTTTGAACGACTTTTTCTCAGATAGAAGATCTATATTTTGTTTTGGTACAAAATGAACTTCTAATTGAATGATCAAGTTGATTTTGTAATTAGAAGTTCATCTGATAATTTAAAGCCTAGCCTATTCCCTGTGATTTTAAGAATATAGAATAGAAGGGCAATTCTTCCTTTTTTTTATAGTTAGTGAAAATTCTATTCTAAAAAATCAATCTCTAAAATAATGTATCCTGGGCAATTGCAACAATTGGATTCATTATTATTCCCAATAAAGTAGATGCTATTACAGATATAATCATACTAAATTCGATATAATTTTTTGAGATTGAAGAAGATAATCTATAATTTTGCACGTAGGGAGTTATTTCTTTTTTTCTTTCAGTCATTAATAACTTAATTATTTTAAGATAATAATATGTGGAAATAGCACTCATAAAGAGTCCTATCGAAACCAATAAATAGGAGCCTGCTTGCCATCCACACGAGAATAGATAAAGTTTTCCAAAAAAACCTGCTAATGGAGGAATCCCTCCTAGAGATAGCAGACATAAAGATAAAGACAGAGCTGAAAAAGGGTCTTTCGCGTATAATCCTGCATAATCCCGAATGTTATCTGTTCCTGTACGTAGACTGAATAATATAATACAAGCAAAAGTTCCTAAATTCATAAAAATATAGAGCAGCATATAAGTTATCACACTTGCATATCCGTTATTTGGGTCTTTATCAATTATTCCAATAAGGATATATCCAATTTGACCTATCGATGAATATGCAAGCATACGTTTTATACTTGTTTGAGTAATAGCAATTAAATTTCCTAATATCATGCTAAGAATAGCTGATATTTCCAAAAGAAGATGCCATTCGTTCAATGAGAAATAAAAAATAATATCGAAAATTCTAGTGACTAAAGCTGAAGTAGCTACTTTTGAAATAACAGAAATAAAAGCAACGACTGGAGTGGGGGAGTTAGAGTCGAAAAGAGTAATTCTCCCTTCTCTCATTCAGAACCGTGCATGAGACTTTCTTCTCGCACGGCTCCTAAGTGATAAAAAAATTTGCAGAATCATTTGATTCTCTTTTTTTTTTTTATTACCTTCCTCGTGTATGTATAAGATTGAATATATTCAATTGATAGAAAGAATAACTAATCCTTAACTTCGCGAGGAATCCTTACTCAGTGGTTATTATACTATCTAATATAGTATGTAAATATCTAATATAGTATGTAAATCATTTTTTTCTTCTTTTTTTAAGTTCAGTTATGAAAGAGTTAAAAAGAAAAAATAGAAACCATCTGATTTAAATCGTTCTTAATAGTCATGAGATGCTCATCTTAGGGTAATCTTTTTGTCGACGGATGCCTTCTTTTTGACACTCGTAGTTTCTGAAGAATGAAAACTTACTATGTAGCATCTACAATAAAAGTAGACGTCAATCTGATCCTTTGTTCAAAACTACCCGTAATAATTCATTTGTAAAAGTGATTTATTGTATTGGGGTGGTGTTCAATCAAACAATTGAGTTTGTTTCTTACTTTGCTTTACCTTAATTCAATTCAAATTTTTGGTAAAAGTGATGTCTTAGTCCAAGTGGGAATAACAATGTTTTTTTCACATGTCTATAGAGTTTTTATAAATAGAAACAAACATCTCTAAAAAAGATATTGTATGTAATAATTTATCAAACGAATCGCACTCCTTCATATACATCGGGGGTCCATTGATGAAAAGGAACTAAAGAAAGTTTGAATGCAATTCCTACCGTTACAGATAGAAGTGCAATCCAAATTCCTGGAGAGTTGTACATTTGTGTATTTATAAGACCATTGGCTATTTCTTGAATTTCAATCTCACCTCCGGATAGACCATATAGCCAAGAAAGACCATAAGCAAGAATGGAAGAACTTGTTCCACCCATAAGTAAATATTTCATAATAGCCTCATTAGACCGAACATCTCTTTTGGTATATCCAGATAATAGATAAGAACATAGACTTAAACATTCTAAAGATACGAAGATAGTTGTTAAATCATTAGCACCACATAAAAACATTCCTCCTAGAGTAGCTGTTAATATGAATAACAAAAACTCTGTTACAGCCATTTCTGTACATTGAATGTATTCCACGGATAGAGGAATACACAAAGTGGAACATAATAAAATAAGAAACCGAAATATTTTATTAAAATTGTTTGTTTGTAAATTGCCAAAAAAACTGATCGTGGGTTCTTCTCTCCATTGAAATAACAAAAAAGTTATGCTTAGCACTAAACTTGTTAAAGAGATGAAATAAAACCAAGTTGTCTTTTTCTGATCAAAAATGACATCGATTACTAGAAGAAGAAATAGGCCGAAAATCAGGATGCATTCTGGGAAAATGGAACTTCCATAGAAGAGAAGCAAATGAAATTCTTTCATAAAAATAAAATAAATGATTTTAAGGTATAAAAAATGCATTTTTCATTTTGTCCGGATCATTACTTACTAACTTCAATTAATCTTCGAGCAACATTTTATTTAGAATCTCCTTATTATCATATCATTATATCTATGATTTCTTTTTCATTCTTCTTTTCCTTTCGTTTTCGTTTGAATAAAATTTGTATCAATTTTGAGAAAGTAAGTTTTCTTTTATTGATCAAAGTGGAATAGATATCTATTTATACTAGTTAGTGGATTAACGGTAATGCGCAAAAGCTTTATTGGATTCTGCCATTTTATGGATCTCTTCCTTCTTGCGTATAGCATTGCCTTTCTCTCTGGCAGCATCCATTATTTCGTAACTTAATTTGAATTGCATATTTGGACCAGAACGTTTTCGGGATGACTCTAATAACCAACGAATCGCAAGTATTTTTCCTTTTTTCTCTTTTATTTCAATGGGAACTTGATAAGTGGATCCACTTACACGTTTTGATTTTACTATCAATTTGGGAGTTAATTTGTCTATTGCTTGACGTAGAACAATTAGTGGATTTTTCTCTGTTTTTTCTTGAATCTTTTCTAGAGATTGATAAAAAATTCGATAAGCTAATGATTTTTTTCCGTTCTTAAGAATACGGTTAACGACCATGTTAACTAATCGATTATGATAGATCGGATCAAATTTATCAATTTTCTTTTCTACAGTACTTTGGCGTGACATGAGTGTGAAAAAGGTTCATAATTTTATTTCATAAAGACTAATCATTACTTATTTAGGCTTTTTAACTCCATATTGTAGGGTAGATCTCTAAAGGTATCAAAGATCTCCCTCCAAACCGTACATACGACTTTCGTCGGATACGGCTTTCCACATGATTCTATTTGCATAGAATAGAAGATCTTCATTCTTATGCATAAAATTATGTTTACTCATTCTCAATTGAGTATCCGTTTCCTTTCTTTTGCTATGATTAGAAATCTTGTATTTTCTATATCTATACGACTAGGTCCTTAGGTTTAAAAAAGAGTATAAAAAAGGAAAAGGTGTTTTAGATCAATGCTATTTGAATTGAGTCTGCTCCAAAAAAGTCAAGACATTTCCAATTTTATGTTAACACACACTAAGTAAGGGAAAACTTATAAAATGAATTCAATATTAAACCTTAGACATATATTATCCTTATTGTTTTAGCCTGCTCTAGTCCCCTTAGAAAACGTTCGTTATTGGGTTAGCCATATACTTTACATGTTTTTAGCAATTGACATGGCATCATCATAAAATGATACAAATCTTAGATAAGCAATATACAACGCACTAGAACGCCCTTGTTTCCGGTTTTTGACTGAGACAGCATCTAAAATTCCTCGAATTATGTGATATTTAACACCGGGCAAATCTTTGACTCTTCCACCTCTTACTAATACTACAGAATGTTCTTGTAAATTATGGTCAATACCAGGTATATAAGCAGTGATTTCATATTTAGAAGTTAATCGTACTCTGGCGACTTTGCGTAAGGCAGAGTTTGGTTTCTTAGGGGTGATAGTGGAAAAGTTGACAGAAAAGTTACCTTTACTGCCACTATATAAAACCGTACATGAGAATTTCACCTCATACGGCTTCTCGTTCAATTCTTTTTAGGACATTTTTGTTTTTCGAGTATTTGAAATATATTCTATATATATATAGATTATTACTGTAATATGTATTATATAGATTATATTCTATTTGTATATAGCAATAATACTCTTATAGAATAATACTCTATTCTATATATTCTATTTACTTTATTATGTATATTCTACTATTCTATTTACTTTATTATGTATATTCTACTATTCTATTTACTTTATTATGTATATTCTACTATTCTATTTACTTTATTATGTATATTCTACTTTTTTGTAAAGAAAAACTATTCGAATCCTTCGGGGTTCATTTTTCTTTCTCTATTAAAAACAATAAGAGTGATAATCTTTTTTTTATCCATTTTTATTACTTCATATGAACATTAACATGCTCAATTTTTATTGATATCTCGAAATATCATTTCATCACAAATTCAATTCAAAATTGACGGGTTAATGTCAGCTTATCCATGTAGTTATGCATTATTTGAACTGGGAATCAATTTGATTCAAAATTTTGACTTTTGTGCTTTGGTTTGGGTGGCATGGTTTGGATACTGAGAATTATTTCGATGACCTATGATAAAATGGTATCAATAGAATA